TGACATTTTATTATAGACCTAGTATTAGTGAGGCTTTTTCATCAGTAGAATACATTATGACTGAAGTCAACTTTGGATGGCTAATCCGTTCTATTCATCGTTGGTCTGCAAGTATGATGGTACTTATGTTAATTTTACATATATTCCGTGTATATTTAACTGGAGGATTTAAAAAACCCCGTGAATTAACATGGGTCACAGGAGTAACCTTAGCTGTTACTACGGTTTCTTTCGGGGTAACTGGATACTCATTACCCTGGGATCAAGTAGGTTTTTGGGCATGTAAAATTGTAACCGGAGTGCCAGAAGCTGTTCCAATTGTTGGACCTCCAATTGTTCAATTGTTACGTGGTGGAGTTAGTGTAGGACAAAATACTTTAACACGTTTTTATAGTGCACATACTTTTGTTTTACCATTAGTTGCAGCAGCTTTAATGATCACCCATTTTTTAATGATAAGAAAACAAGGTATTTCTGGTCCATTATAAATATAATTTTAAATATAATTTATAATAATTAAATAAAATTTATTAAACAAATAAAATTTTAGTTTGTAATATATATATTAACAGTAGATATTATGTCGATCCTAAAAAAACCAGATTTAACTGACCCTAAATTACGTGCTAAGTTAGCAAAAGGAATGGGCCACAATTATTATGGTGAACCTGCTTGGCCAAATGACATTTTCTATATGTTTCCAGTTTGTATCTTAGGGACTTTTGTACTAGTTATTGGTTTAGCGGTGATGGAGCCTTCCGCTTTGGGTGAAAAAGCTAATCCATTTGCAACACCTTTAGAAATTTTACCTGAGTGGTATTTTTTCCCAACTTTTAATTTATTACGAGTATTACCAAATAAATTGTTAGGAGTTTTAGCTATGGCCTCTGTGCCAGTAGGATTAATAACTGTTCCATTTATTGAAAATGTTAATAAATTTCAAAACCCGTTTCGACGACCAGTTGCTTCAACTATTTTTTTAATAGGAACATTTGTAGCTATATGGTTAGGGATTGGAGCTTGTTTACCAATAAGTAAAGCAGTTACATTAGGTTTATTTTAAAAGTAATAAGGAAATAGAGGATGTTAAAAAAACTTTTAAAATTTAACTTATTTTAAACGCTTAAAAAACAATTGTTTTTTAAGCGTTTAAAATAAGTTAAATTTTAAAAGTTTTTTTAACATCCTCGATTGCAGTCTTTAATATAGTTTCAGCTTCAGTTGTAAATTGTTTTGAAGAGTTGATAATTTCTAGATATTCGGGTTTAGAGCTTATTATATATTCACGAAGACTTTTTATAAAAGGTGCAATTTCCATAATTTCTAAATCATCTAAAAATCCATTTGTTCCAATATAAATTACAGCTACTTGCTCAGCTACAGGAATTGGGGAATTTTGTGCTTGTTTTAAAATTTCTCTTAATCTTTGTCCTCGAGCTAATTGAGCTTGTGTTGCCTTATCTAAATCTGAAGCAAATTGTGAAAATGCTTCTAATTCATCAAATTGTGCCAGTTCTAATTTTAATTTCCCTGCTACCTGTTTCATAGCTTTTATTTGTGCTGCAGAACCCACTCTAGATACTGAAATACCAACATTTATTGCAGGACGTAAACCTGAGTTAAATAAATCTCCTGATAAAAAGATTTGTCCGTCAGTAATAGAAATAACATTAGTAGGTATATAAGCAGAAACATCACCAGCTTGCGTTTCAATAATTGGTAATGCCGTCATACTACCACTTCCAAGTACATCATTTAATTTTGCTGCACGTTCTAACAAACGTGAGTGTAAATAAAAAACATCACCAGGATAAGCTTCTCGTCCAGGAGGACGACGTAATAATAAAGACATTTGACGGTATGCTGATGCTTGTTTTGATAAATCATCATATATTACTAAAGTATGCTTACCAGTATACATAAAATATTCGGCAATTGCAGCACCTGTATAAGGTGCAATATATTGTAATGTTGCTGGTTGATCTGCATTTGCCGCAACAATTACAGTATAATCTAATGCCTCTCTTTCTTGTAAAGTAGTAACCGCTTGTGCAACAGAAGAAGCTTTTTGTCCAATTGCAACATAAACACAAATAACCTCTTGACCCTTTTGATTAATAATTGTATCTAGAGCAATAGAAGTTTTACCAGTTTGTCGATCACCAATAATTAACTCACGTTGACCTCTACCAATTGGAATCATAGCGTCAATAGCAGTAATTCCAGTCTGTAATGGTTCACAAACAGATTTTCTACTAATAATACCCGGAGCCATCGATTCAATAAGACGTGTTTCTGTTGATTTTGCCTCACCCTTGCCATCAATTGGTATTGCTAAAGGATCTAAAACTCGACCTAATAAAGTTTCACCAACAGGAATTTGAGCAATTCGGCCTGTTGCTTTGACTGTACTCCCTTCTAAAATTTCTCGTCCATCCCCCATAAGTACCGCTCCAACATTATCATTCTCAAGATTTAATGCAATACCAACGGTACCCTCGTCAAACTCTAATAATTCACCAGCCATTACTTCATCTAACCCATAAACACGAGCGATTCCATCCCCCACTTGAAGTACAGTTCCAATAATATCAATATTTAAATCAGTACTATAATCCTCTATCTGTTTTCTAATAATATTACTTATTTCATTTGGATTTGTCATAAGATAATCAAAACTTTTTCTTACTTGAATAATAACTTTAAATTATAGAAAAAATAAAAACCATTCGCTTTATTGTTACAAATGAATTTTAAATACAGTATTTCAACACTTAGTAAAAATGTTAATAACAGAATATTTTAAATTTTCTAAAATAAGTTTATTAAGTTAATAAACTTATTTCCATTTGTTTTGCTAAACGCTCTAATTCACCGCGGAGACTTAAGTCAATAATTTTAGAATCAACTTTAATAATAAAACCACCTAAAATTTCTTTATCAACACGAAACGTTACATTAATTTTTGAGTAATAAACTTTAGATGTTTTAAACTCAGGACCTAATAATATTTTAAGTTTTTCTATTAATTGTGTTTTTTGTTCCTGATTTAATGTCGAAGCTGAATAAACCTCAACAAATTTAAGACAAACAAAATTATAAGCTTTATTTAAAAAAAGTTTGGGTAATAATTTGAAGATAACCAATTCTTTTTTATCTACAAGAAGCATCAAAAAATTTTTTGTCGTAGAGCTAGTTTTTTTGTTTAAACATTTCTCTAAAACAGCTTTTTTATCCTCATCAAGGATCAATGGGTTTGCTAGATATTTTTCTAGTACGGGAGTTAATTTTAAGATTGTTAATAAATTCTCCATATCAAAAATAATTTGAAAGAAAACTTGAGTTTCAGTAGGTTCCTCTTTCAAATACAAATTTAGACCTAATTGTAATAAGGCTTCTGAATATGGATTTGCTATTTTTGAACCAAACATTGTATTAGCCATTCTTAATCTCCTAATTGCGTTATTTTCCGATTTACAATAGCGGATTGTTCAATTTTTCCTAATTGCTTTTTAAGTTTAAGAATAACACGATTTAGAGCTTTTTTAGAAACTTCTTTAATAACATCATTGAAAATTTTATTCTCGCGGTTACGTAAAATTCCTATAGCAGTTGTAAATTTTTTTGAAAGATCTTCCTTTGCTTGATCCCATTTTAATTTTAAAACATTTTGTTTTGTTGTTTCCATTTGAGAATTTATTTCTTTAATAATAATATCCATTTGTGCCCATTGTTTTTTAGCTTCCGTATAACGCTTGTTAGAATCAGCTAAACTTGTTTCAGCATTTTCTATAGCTTCTACAATTTTTTTCTTACGTGCTGTAAGGTTTTCTGTTAAAAAATTTTTTATTACAATAAAAAGGATCACTAATAATAAAATTATATTTACAATATTTGTCTCAAATATATCAGTATTTAATGTAACCCCAAAATTTTCATTTGATATAAAATAATATAGATAGCTTTTCATTTTTTTATTAGTTAATTAATATATGCAAATTTTCATAGTTGCTATTGAAAAAAAAGTTAAAGTTAAAATAATCTTAAGTAAGAATTTTTGTCATAATTTGACTACTTAAAGAATCTATTTCATTATCAAAACTAGTTAATATATTATCTTTATTATTTTCAAAATTTTCAGTTGTTTCAATTAGAAAATCATCAATAAACGTTTGCGAAGATTTCATTTTTTCATCTAAAATCTCTTTATATAAATTTTGATAAGTCACTAAATCTAATTTTGCTGCTTTTCGAGCTTTAGATACCTTATTTTCATATCTTACATTTAATTGATTAGATTTTGTAATTACACTTGTAGCTTCTGCTAAACTTTTTTTGATATAAAGATTTCTCTCATCAATAGTATCTAATAAAGGAGTGTATAAAATAAAATTTAAAATAAACATAAAAAGTATAAATTGTAAGGCAATGACTGGTAAAGTACCATCAAAATCAAATAGTCCTCCAGTTTTTTCGGTTCCTATTATTAAAATGGAATTATAATTATAAAACATTTTTTTAATTGTAGTATTAAAAATAAAATTTTTATTGGGAAAGGATAACTAACAAATAACAATAGCCAAGATGTAATATCTTAAATAATTAAAACTAAAATATCTTGGCTATTGTTATTTATTTAATTAGTAAAAGGGTTTGCAAATAATAAAGCTAAAGCTACAACTAATCCATAAATTGTTAATGCTTCCATAAATGCGAAACTTAAAAGTAAAGTACCACGAATTTTATTTTCTGCTTCAGGTTGACGAGCAATACCTTCTACAGCTTGACCAGCCGCAGTCCCTTGACCAATTCCAGGACCAATCGCAGCTAAACCAACAGCAAGACCAGCAGCTATAACAGATGCAGCAGAAACAATTGAATCCATATAATTTATTCGTGGGTTAGATAAGAAAAAATTAACAAATTTCTAATTATTAATAATTGAGGTTAATGTCCTTCAACAGCCTCAGCAATATAAGCACCAGCTAAGGTTGAAAAGATTAAAGCTTGGACGGAGCTAGCAAAAACTCCTAAAAGCATAACCGGTAAAGGAACAATTAAAGGAACTAATAAAGCTAACACAGAAACAGTTAATTCATCTGCTAAAATATTTCCAAATAAACGAAAACTTAATGAAAGAGGTTTCGTGAAATCCTCTAAAATATTGATTGGTAACAAAAGAGGTGTAGGCTCTATATATCTTTTAAAATAACCAAATCCTTTTGTACTAAGACCTGCATAAAAATACATAAATGAAGTTAATAAAGCTAAAGCTACAGTTGTATTTATATCATTTGTTGGAGCTCCGAATTCACCTTCAGAAAGTTTTATTAATTTCCAAGGTATTATAGCACCTGCCCAATTACAACCAAAAATGAATAAAAACAAAGTACCAATAAATGGTAACCATGGGCGATAAGAACTTTCACCTAGTTGATTTTGAGCAATATCTTTAATAAATTCGACAACTGACTCCATAAAATTTTGCCAGCCATTAGGGATTATATTTTTATTTGAAGTTCCTAAAAAAGAAAATAACAATATCAATAATATTACAAGGGAACTAACAATTAATACTTGACCATGAAAAGTAACATTATTTAATTCCAAATAAAAATGTTTCCCAACTTCAATATCCGACAAGAAGATTAATGAATTCACATTAATAAAATTAGTACTTTGAAAAATATCCATATTTTAATTTAAGTAAAGAGATAAATTATAACACCTTATGCAAAAATACACATACAGATGAATGTTATGAAATATAAACTAAAGTAATTATAGTCTAAACTCCACAAGAAAGAAAATTTTTAAGTAGAAAACTTTTTTTATCATGTAATCATCAATTTCCTAGGATATAACGAGTAAATCTTTTTATTTTTATATTTTCTCCAAAAAGAGAAATTTTTTCTTTTATCAATTCTTCTACTGTAATATTTAAGTCTCGTATAAAAGGTTGGTTTAATAAACTTAAAGTCTTTAAGGTTTTTTCAACCCGACCTAAAATAATTTTTTCTTTGATCTCAATAGGTTTATTAGTTAGATCATCTTTTTTCAATTCGATTTCTTTCTCTGCAATAAAAATTTCTTGTGGTATATCATCAGTACTAATATAAATAACTTCTGGTGAAGCCGCTATTTGCATTGCAATGTTTTTAACTAATTCTTGAAATTCTTCACGACGTGCAACAAAATCTGTTTCACAGTTAACTTCAACTAAAACTCCAATTTTTCCACCTGTGTGTATATAGCTATTTACAAGTCCCTCACTAGCTCTTCTCAGCACTTTTTTATCTGCGGAAGCCAAGCCCTTCTGGCGCAAAGTTTTAATAGCTTCTTCAAAATTCCCATTTGTCTCTTGTAAGGCCTTTTTACAATTCATCATGCCTGCACCAGTTTTTTGTCTTAATTCTTTAACTAATGCTGAACTAATTTCTAAAGTCATACTATTATTATTATCCTTCCTTATAATTTTTTTAGTTAATTAAATTTTAAGAGAATCTTGCTGACCTAAACAGATACTATCTGCTATATTTTTAACAATATATTTTATTGATCGAATTGAATCATCATTACCAGGTATTGGTATTGTGGCTAAATTTGGATCACAATTAGTATCAAGAATTGAAATAATAGGAATATTTAAAGACATTGCTTCTTTTATAGCAATAATTTCACGTTTTTGATCAATAATTAATAAAATGTCAGGAAGTTTTTTCATACCTTTAACACCATTAAAATATTTCTTAAGTTTTTCTAATTCTTTTTTTAGATTCGATGCTTCTTTTTTAGGTAAATTTTTAAAAGAGTTTGATTTCTCTTGCTCTTCTAAACTGTTTAAACGATCAATTCTACTTTTTATAGTTACCCAATTTGTTAACATTCCTCCTAACCAACGATGGTTTACATAAAATGCTCCACATTTTTGAGCCTCACTAGCAATTAAAGAAGAAGCGTGTTTTTTTGTTCCAACAAATAAAAACGTTTGGTTTTTCGCTGATGCCTTCTTACTAAACTCACAAGCTCTTTTTAAAAATGCAGTTGTCTGAATTAAATCTAAAATATGTATACCATTACGCTCTGAATAAATATAAGGAAACATTTTTGGATTCCAACGATAGGCTTTATGTCCAAAATGTACACCTGCGTCTAAAAGTTGAGCCAATTCAATCTTAGCCATAAAAATAATAATCCTTTTATTTTTAAATATTTTATTTATACTCTTTTTACTAAATAATAATTATTTTTGTGTTTACATTTATAAGAAATAGTATAGTAGACTTTTAAGCTTTTTACAACAAAAAATAAAAGAGAAAACCTATTTATTATATTTAAATTTTATTATTTTTTTTAACTTGATTTGTTTCATTTTTAATTGTTTTTTTAAACTTAAATTATCTTTTTTTGTAATTTGTTTTTCAGGTAATAAAACTTTATTAAAAGTAATATCTTGATTTGCATAAAACCCTGTCCCAGCTGGTATTAATCGTCCTGTTATAGCATTTTCTTTTAATCCTCTAAGCCAATCAGTTTTACCTTGAATAGCAGCGTGTGTTAAAACTCTCGTTGTTTCTTGAAAGCTTGCAGCCGCTAAAAACCCATCAGTTTTTAAAGAAGATTTGGTGATACCTAATAAAATGGGACGGAATCCTAGTTTATTATTATCTTTAATACAAAGATTAATATATTTAGCTTGATCTAAATCTAAAATATCACCCGGTAAAAAATTGGTTTTCCCTGGATATTCAATATAAACTTTCTGTGTCATTTCTCTAACAATTAATTCTACATGTTTACCAGAAATTATAACGCCTTGTGAAATGTAGATAGCTTGAACCGAGGTTAACAATAAATTTTGTAATTTTTTCAGACTAAGGTGCGCTGATTCATAAATAGATAATGTACCTAAAGAACAGAAATAACGAAAATAAACATGAAGAAGGGTATGTGGGTTTAAAGGTCCTTCAGTTAATGGTTGTCCTACAGATATAGACTCATATTTTTTAACTAACAACCTTTCAGAACGAGAAGCTGTATAATAATCATACCTTTTACATGGCTTTGTAATAATCATAATAAGATTCGATGTATATTTAATTGATCTAATAAAACCTTGTCGTGTTGAAAGTAAGGCTTCTCTTTTAGGATTCCGAGCTTCTAAAATATCTTCAATTTTTGGTAAACCTTGAACGATATCCCCAGTTTTTAAGCGTTCATAGATTAATTGTCCAAAATTTTCTTGTTTTTTAATATAATCACCAGGCATTTTTCGAATTAAAGCTCCTTGGGAAAAGAAATACGGTTGACCTAAACGTAAAATAATTTTATTTCCTAAAACATCTTTTACTAACCCAGAATTTTTAATAAGAGTATTGTTATTAAATAATTTATTTACTTTTATAAATTGATTTTTTTTATAGTCATGAGTATAACTGTCTAAAAAAATAGTTTGATAATCTGATTCTGTTGTTAATAGAATATTAGATTTTATCTTGTTTCTTTTTATATTAATATTATAAACAAAATTGTCAAATGGTATTATTGTATCAAAAGACCCTACAATACTATACGGATCAATAAATTGCTTTTCTGCTGCAATTAAATTTAATTTAATATCAGTTTTTTTTATTTCTCTCGGAATTATATTGTCAAGATTAAAGATTTGTGAATAAATTAAATTAACTTTACCCCAAGAATTTCTTTGGTCAGGCTTTTTAAATTCAAATATAAATTCTGTATCATTATCTTGAAAAGAATAATCAATCATTAAAGGAGAATCAACGAATTGGATTGGAGCATCAATTTTAATTTCTTGACCTGATAAAACATGTAAATTAAACTGTTCAATAATGACATTGGTGTATGCAAAGCATTTTGGTTGAAAAATTTTAATTGGACTTTCATTCGTGAATTCATAACGAGTTATAGGTCGAATGTATAAATAAGTCCCTTCAATATTATTCTCAATTTCAATATAACTTAATTTTGTAATTTCAAATTTGTCTAATAATATTTCTCCAGGATAATAAACTTGTTCATTAAGCTCTCTATACAATTTGCCTAAAAAGTGTCTTTGTCCAGGTTTAATAGTAATATATTTAATTTGCTTTTGAATTTCAAAATCAATAAAACCCTCTATATTAATAAAATAATTGGGAAAAATTTCCTCATTTTTTTTTATATAAGTCCCCTTTTTAAATTTGAAGTCTTTTTTATTTGATTTTGTTTCAATTGTTGCTTTTGGAATATAAAAAATTGTTGAACCAGCTCTTATTTTACGATGGATTTTATTATTTAATTTATTACCTACAAAAGTAGGTTTATAGAAACTAGATATATAGAATTCCCCACCAGTTTTTGTTCTATAGTTTTTATTATTTAAAAAACCTAAACAAAATACACGATTATCGAACAATTTTGGTTTTAATACTATTTGATAGAGGTGAGAGAGATATACTTTACATCTAGTTATTTCAAAACTATTTTTTTCAAGGAAAATTTTGAAATTATTTATACTTTGAGAAACGTTTTGAATTCTTATACTAGTTACTTCTTTAGTTAATTTATTTCTACCAAAGTGAATAAACCCACCAGTAATAGTAACAATTTTTGATTGTGCGATAGCTTGATGTTTACAGATTTTTTCTAATTTTCTAACTTTGAAGCTTGTATTAAATGCAATACTAAAAACTCGCCCAGATAAAACCCAAAAAGTTTGGCTTTTTTTACTTCTTTTAGTAAAATTCTCATCAATAGAGTTTTGGGGAAAACCTTTTTTTTCTAGTATAATTTCTCCTGCTTCTTTTGCAGCAATATATTTTATCGCTTTTTCAGCTAGGTTTATTTCGTTTAATTTCGGTGCTGCTTCAAATAAAACTTGGTTTCGTCGAATATAATTATTATTACCTACAAGAATTAAAGTTCTTGCTTCAACCCGAACTTTTACCATTTCATTTGCGTAATTGATTATTCCTAGCCAAGATTGATTTTCACTAACCACAACATCTTGTCCATAATTAGTACGATAAGGACTTAGTTTTAATGTTGGTAAAAAATGTAAATACCCCGAACATTCTGCCCGCCCTTGACGGATTAATTCACTAGTAAAAACTCCTCCAGTATGAAAAGTTCTCATTGTTAATTGAGTTCCCGGTTCCCCAATCGATTGAGCTGCAATTAAACCAACAGTTTCACCTAATTCAACTAAATTCCCCGAAGCTAAATTCCATCCATAACAATGTTGGCAAACTGATCGTCTAGATTCACAAGTCAATGGAGATCTAACCAAGATTTTCTCAAATTTGAACTTAACTAATTCTTTTATAATAGAAAGTGTTATTTGTTGGTTTCTACTAGCGATAACTTCATTAGTTCCAGGTTTAAATATTGAAGAAGCTAAAACCCGTCCATTAAGAAGTTCTTTAAGAGATAAAAACCCTTTATCATCTTTTTCTAGTTCTTCTTGTAAAAAAATACCTTGTTCAGTCTTACAATCTAATTCACTAATTATAATACTTTGCGCAACTTCAACAAGCCGTCTTGTTAAATAGCCTGAATCCGCAGTTTTAATTGCTGTATCAACTAAACCTTTTCGAGCTCCGTAAGAAGAAATAATATAATCAGTAATTGATAAACCTTCTCGAAAATTTGCTCCAATGGCTCTATCAATAATTTCACCATTTGGATCTGACATTAATCCCCTCATCCCGACTAATTGCCGAACTTGTGCAATGTTTCCACGTGCACCAGAAAATGCCATAATATAAACTGAGTTTAAAGGGTCAGTTCTCTTAAAAAAATCTATAAGTCTATCTTTTAACTCTTCACTAGTACTATTCCAAATATAAATAATCTTTTGAAATCTTTCTACTTCTGTGATTTCACCGTTATTTGCTTGGGATTCTGTTAAAAAGATATCCTGAGACGCATTCCTCATAAGAACAGTTTTAGCAGGGGGTATTCTTAAATCTTCAATACTTATTGAAATCCCTGATTTCGTAGCATATTCAAAACCAATTTCTTTTAATTGATCCACAAAATAAGCAGCTTTTCTTTGCCCATAAGTTTTAAATGCCCATTCAATAATTTTTTTTAATTCTTTTTTGTTGATAATATTATTAGAAAATATTTTTGAGCGTTTTAGCATTTTATTTTACCTCCTATTTATTTAATATTTCATTCACACACTGATTAAAAATAATACGCCCAGGTGTAGTACGAATATATTGTACTAATAAACGCCCATTAGCTGTTTCTTTACGTTGCAAATTATTATAAATTTGAAGAGTTTGATTATTAGATAAGATAATCGTTTTTAAAAATTTTAATTGAATATCCAATGTCACATCATTTGGGCATCGAACCCAAATAGAAGAATGAAGTTGTAATTGTTTTTGCTCATATGCTGATATTACTTCATTAAAATTAGAAAAATAATTATTTGCACCTTTCAAGTGCATTCTATTTTTGGCTGTTAAGTAATAAAACCCCAAAACCATGTCTTGTGATGGTTGAATATTGGGCTCCCCGCTGGATGGAGACAAAAAATTATTAGGAGCTAAGAGACATAATCTTGTTTCTAGTTGCGATTCAAAAGATAAAGGAATATGCACAGCCATTTGATCACCATCAAAATCTGCATTAAACGCAGGACAGACAAGAGGATGTAATTGTATTGCGCGCCCTCTAACAAGTACTGGATCAAAAGCTTGAACTCCTAAACGGTGTAACGTTGGTGCACGATTTAAAATAATTGGGTGCTGTCTTAAAATTTCCTCAGTTAAATACCAAATAAAAGAATGATTACTATAAATAATCTTTTTAGCTCTTTTTATTGAATGTGATAATCCTTGAGAAAGTAATTTATAAATAAGGAATGGTAAAAATAGTTCAATTGCCATTTCATATGGTAATCCACACTGATTTAACTCCAGTTGAGGACCTACAATAATAACAGAACGACCAGAATAGTCTACTCTTTTACCAAGCAAATTTTGACGAAATCGACCCTGCTTCCCTTCAATAATATCAGCTAATGATTTTAATGGCCTTCTATTCGCATCTAATACTTTTGAACCGCGTTTTCCATTATCAATAAGTGTATCTACAGCTTCTTGAATCATCCGTTTTTCTGTCCGAATTACAACAGTCGGTGCATGTACAGACAATAATCTCTTTAATCTTTTATTTCTAATAATAATTTTTCGATAAAGTTCATTTAGGTCTGAGGTTGCAAATCTTCCACTATCTAATTTTACCAAAGGTCTAAGACCAGGTGGTAGAACAGGAAGGAAATATAATACCATCCATTCCGGTCTAGTATTCGTTGTTAAAAAATTTTCAAAGATACGAATTTTTTTAATTGCATCTTCAACGGATTTTGTAACAGTTGAACAAAACATTATATTACGATTAATTTCAATCTCAGTTTTTAAATCAATTTTTTTTAATCTATCATATAAAATTTCTGCACCTTGAAGTTGTTTACCATAAATAAATTCTTTTTCTAAAATATCATAAAAAGAATCCTCATCTTTAGAAGCATCTTCATCTTGTTCTGGCTCTTTACTATCATAAACAATCCCTTCAATTCTAGTTATGGAAGAACCCAGAATTGCAGATAAAAAGCTTGGTGACCCTTTTAGATACCAAATATGTACAACAGGGGCTAATAACTTAATATAACCCATCCTATGTCGGCGTACTCTAGATTCTGTTACTTCTACACCACAAATTTCACAAATTAATGTATCCTCTTCTTTATGTTTATAACGACCACAGTTACATTCCCAACTCTTAATAGGACCAAAAATTTTCTCACAGAATAATCCACCTTTTTCAGGTTTATGTGTTCGGTAATTAATTGTTTCTGATTCAATTACTTCCCCGACGATCTCACCATTAGGTAAAATTTTCTCTGCCCATTCTTTAATTCTTTCTGGGGAAGATAAATTAATTTTTACATAATCAAAGTGTTGTTTAACGTTTTTCATTTTTTTAGAGAAATGTTTATTTTTATAGTTTTTAAATAATATACTTCTTTATAGTAATTTAGATTTAACAAGAGTTAATAAGTTAACTTTATAAGATGTGTGTTACGATCAGTGTCGGCTGTAATTTGTGGAGGTACAGCGTTACTCCGTGTGGTGTGCTGTCGTGTCTTGTGCGCGTCGTATAAAAATCGCTCACCTGCCTGTTGAGGGGTCTTACTGCAAGATCGTAATTCGGGACACGTATGCCCCAAGATCGAAATGTTGGGTCGGAGGGGGGGGGGGTATACCGTATACGAAGTAGAAGTACGTTTTTTCTTCCACAGACAGCAGTACAAGTAGTCATGCATCGCTGCGGCAGCGCGCGACACAGACATCGGCGTTTCCGCCGAAGATGCCATTCCTCATTGATGCACACCTCTGACGACAGTTACATCTATCAGCTGTCGCTCGTTGTAGCGACAGCTACTATATCTTTTAGGGTTAATTCCTACCAGTGCTGCTGTACATGTTTATCACGAACTGGCTATGCCGTGGGCCTGCAACTAGTAATATAATATTACCGATTATGTAGTGTCAATCCATGTTCTATATATGGACATAAGGATGTGTCACGTGCACCCGGCGTTTGCGGGTGGGACTTGCTGGTCAGGCAACGTGTGTGTTTGACTTGGTTTGACAGCAACAGCAAATAACGATCCTATGATATCTAGAAACACGACAGACATGGGTTGACCATTTCTGCCTGCAATGTGTATGCACATAAACATGACCTCGCCCGTTTCGTTCATGCGCATACAGATGGCGACAGCACTTAAGAAACTCTTATTTTGGGCGAGGCTCACGGCTTATTTTTCTCTCCGAGTCGAGCACAATTTCTTAAAGTTGTTGTAAGAATGGCATATCATGTACTGGTATTATTTTTGAAATAACGCCTTTGTTCCCATGCCGTCCTGAAATTTTATCACCAATTTTAATTTTTTTTATTTGCGCTATTGAAATACAAACCCATTCGTATACACCTGGTGCCAAATTATCTCCTTTTTCACGCGAAGCCGTTTGGATTTCAATAACTCTACCAGAAACACCATTTGGTACTCTTAACGAAGTGTCCTCTGGTTCTGGAGATTTTATATCAAATATGGCTCTTAATAATTTACTCTCAGGCAATTCCTCAGCCTCTATTATAGGGGTAATTTTCCCAACTAAAATATCACCCGCATTAACAAACGTTCCTTTTTTAATTATACCATTTATATCTAAATTGTAGATTGCATCTGTTTCAATATTTGGAATCTCTGTTGTTATTTCTTCAACAGTTGCACTATTATCAATTAGCTGAAGTTCATACTTTTCTATATGTATTGATGTAAGGAAATCTTCTTGTAATAATTTTTCACTAACTAAAATAGCATCTTCATAATTATATCCCTCCCAAGGCATATAAGCTACAGTTAAATTTTGGCCTAAAGCTAGTTCTCCTCCATTTGTTCCAGGACCATCAGCAATAATTTGACCCGGTTTTACAACTTCACCGGTCCAAATCAATGGTTTTTGATTGATTATAGTTTCTTGATTTGAACGACGGTATTTATCCAAAAAATAAACTTTAGAATTTCCTAAATTTTTATCATCAAAAATTATAATACGATCTGCTGAAACAGACTCAACAATTCCCTTTAATAAATTTATTAGTACGACTTGAGAATCATTAGCAATTTGGTATTCAATACCAGTTCCAATAATAGGCTTTTTTGGATATAATAATGGAACAGCTTGTCTTTGCATATTTGAACCCATTAGTGCACGATTCGCATCATCATGTTCTAAAAAAGGAATTAAAGAAGCCCCTATGGCAATAATTTGTATGGGAGAAACTGCTATAAAATTAACACTACCAGCATCAGTCATTATAAACTCATTGTAAAATCGTACAGGAACAAATTTTTTTTGTAAAAAACCCTCTTTTGTTAATAATACATCGCCCGAAGCCACTTTATATATAGTTTCAGTTTCGGCAGTTAAATAAATTGGCCCTGCTTCTCGAAGTACTTTTCCTTTATATACTTGGAGGAAGGGAGTTGTAAGAAAACCCATTTTATTAATTTTAGCGTGAGTTGCGAGCGAAGCAATTAAACCAGCTTTTTGCCCTTCGGGGGTTTCAATCGGGCATAACCGTCCATATTGTGTTGGATGTATATCTCGTGCAGCAAAGCTAACATGTTCACTATTTAAGCCTCCTGGACCTAAAGAACTAATTCTACGTTTATGGGTAAGTTGAGCCAAAGCATTTATTTCGTCAAAATATTGCGATAACGGACTTAACCCAAAAAACTCTCTTATAACGGAAGTTAACACTTTCGAATTTACTAAATCACTAGGTAATAAAGTTTCTTCTAAAGGGATTTCTTCTTTAAGCATTTTAGTAGCTGATGTTTTATTCGCTTTGGATTTAACAGCTTTAGTTTTCCCAGTCTTAGATTTTTTAGTTGAAGCACGTTTTTTTATTTTTTTAACTCTAAACATATCAGAAGTTAATTTTTCATTTCTAGTAATACGTTTTTGTAAACGATTAAGAGCTACTCGTACTTGAATTTGTAAAAGTTCCCCTACTGAACGTACTCTTCTATTTTCTAAATTATCTATATCATCAAGTTTCTCGTTATAAAAACTAATATAAATTAATTTATCAATAGCTTTTAAAATATCTAAAGACGTTAAAATTCTTGCATTTAATGGTAAATTAATTCCTAATTTTTTATTCAGTTTAATACGACCAATTTCACCTAGATCATATAAACTAGAATTTAAAAGACGTTCATTAATCATTTCACGCACTCTAAAAATGGCTATTAGCATACTTCTATTATAACTTCCAAAAGCAGCTTTCTGAAACATTTTGTCATAGATAACTGAATTAAGAGATTTTACACTTTTACTTAGAAATTCATAATTTTGAACTGTTTGATAAATTTCATGTTCTTGCAAGGAAAGTCCAACTAAAAACCAATTTATAGGAATTTTATACTGTTTATCAAATTTAACCCAAATTAAATTATATTCTAATTCAAAAGTTAACCAGGATCCATGTTTAGAAATAATTGTTCCCTCATAAACAATTTTTTTATCCTTTTGAAATCTCTTATAATAAAGACCTGGACTTCTTATAATTTGACTAACAATAACTCTTTCGCAGCCATTAAATATAAAAGTACCTTTCTCTGTCATTAAAGGAACCTCACCAAAAAATACTCGTTCTTTTAATGAAAAATCTTCTGGTTGTAATGAACCATTTTTTATTGTTTCATTCTTTTTTAACGACATCAGTACATAGATTCTTAAATTATAATTTCCCTTTTTTGTTAATGCATTTAAAATTCCAAAACTAGGATAACATATTTTATATTCTTGTCCATAAATTATTAATTCAATCCCACTTTTTTTATTTAATATTAACGGATAATTTGTTAATTCTTCAGGTAATCCCTCTGTTAAAAACCAACAAAAACTTATTCGTTGAAGTTCAGATAAATCTGGAAGAACCAGAGGAAATTTTTGCTTTCTATTTTCTAAAATATTTTTCATAATATATCTAAATTTTTCTTTATAATATATCTAAATATCTAAACAGGATATTGAAAATAAATAAAATTATCAATCTTATTTATTTAATGGAAACGTATTTTTATATAAATTAGATTTTTTCCTAGCCGCAGTATTTTTATGAATAATATTTTTTTTTACCGCTTTATCAATAGAACTAATGGCTAATGTAAAAAGTTGATTAATACGAAACTGAGTTTTATCATCCTGTTTATCACGATCCTGTTTAATTAGAGTTAAAAGCTTTTTTTCAGAAGTTTTTATTAAAGATTTATATGAATTATTTTGAATATTATTTCTTTTATTTATTTTGATACGCTTTTTTGATGATCTGCTATTAGCCATTGATTCTCCTTAATATAAAAATACTAATAATAATATAATACTATTATTATATATTATTTTTAAGCAAATTTCCTAAAACATATCTTTATCAAACAAAAATAGAATAATAAGGAGAGAGTCGGATTCGAACCCACGGAACGCGTAAACGTTCATCTGATTTCAAATCAGACGCAATCGACCATCTCTGCCATCTCTCCTACTAGACAAAAACTATTTTCATCAAACTATATTTAATTTTACTTTATTCATATTTAAGTTAAGCAAAAATTTATCTAAATTTTAAACTTTAGATAAATTTTTTTTATTTCTAATAAAAATTATAAATAAACCTTATTGCCATTTAATTGAAGCAGGATTAGGATTTTTCCCTATCGAAAAATCTCTTTTTCCTACCGGAGTTCTTCCTTCGTTTGATGTTTCAGGAAAAACACCATCTTTTGGATGTAAAAATTGTATTTCACCACCTGGAAAAATTCTATAAATTTTATAATCTTTTATTTTTAATTTTCTTAGTTGAGTTCCTAAAGCAAGACATTGCTCTTTGCGAGCAAGATATAATAAATTTTGTCCTAAAAGCATTAATGCAGTACCGGCAGTAGGCATTTCAAAGAGTTGTTCTATAGTAGAATTCCATGTAATTACATATTTTTCTTCCGATTCTGCTGAACGTAACCAACCACCAGTACTACCCCCAAAAACCGGCATATATTTACTAGGGTAAAGTGACATTAATATATATATCGGAAATTTAATTTGAAAATTTAATATATTTAGATAATTTCTAGCGGAGGCCGGATTTGAACCTGCGACTTTCGGGTTATGAGCCCAACGAGCTACCAAACTGCTCTACTCCGCAATAGAAACTTAAAGGTTATTCGGGACGGCAGGATTTGAACCTGCGGCACCCTGCTCCCAAAGCAGATACGCTACCAAACTGCGCTACGTCCCGTAAGTAATTGACATACTTTTATAGTATATCAATATTATAAAATTCATGTCAAGAAAAATTTCTTAAAATTATGAGGGTTAAGATGCAGCAGCTTCTTTGGCAGCATACATAACTTCTAAAGTAATAGTTTCCATTTTTTGTTGTCGTGCAAATTTTTCAGTATTACGTTTAATTTTTCCCCTAATAAACCCTGGAATTTTTGTTAATTCAGCCTGCGATTCTAAATTCCATTTTATTTCAGAATTGTTTAGGTCCACCGATAAACCAGCACTTAACACTTCTTTTGTATCATGACCACCAAAAATTTCTAATAAATGGTCTTCCATCCCTAATGTAAAAGAATTATATATTAAATCTGCAATTTGATTCGCACCTTCATAACCAAGAAATGGTCTATAACTTAATGGAAAATTTTGAATATGTACTGGAGCTGATATCACTCCACATGGAATATTTAGACGTTTAGCAACGTGTCTTTCCATTTGAGTACCAAAAATTACTGCAGGTTCAACTTTAGCTATTAAATCCCCAATTAAATTATGGTCATCGGTAATAACGATTTCATCACATAAATCTCCAACTTCTTTTTCAAACCAAGATTTGTCATATTTACAGTAAGTTCCAGCCCAAACTACATTAATACCCATCTCCTTTGTCAAAATTTTAGTCATAGCCGCAGCGTGAGTCGAGTCGCCAAAAACTATTGCTTTTTTACCTGTTAAATTTTGACAATCTATTGATCTTGAAAACCAAGCGGATTGAGAAATAAAACGAGTTTGTATATCAATATATTTTTCAAAATTAACATCTGCTTTGTTATCATTTAAAATATATTGAATTTTTCTTATACAATTTGCTGTTTCAACTACACCCATTGGAGTAATATTGATAAAAGGCATATCGAAATTTTTCTTTAAATATTCAGCCGTTAATAATCCAATTTCTCGATAAGGAACTATATTGAACCAAGCTTTCGGTAAATTTTTTAATTCTTGTACTGATGCCCCTTCAGGAATAATACTATTAATTTTTATATTTAAATCTGACATTAGGCGTTTTAATTCTGCAATGTCATGTTGGTTATGAAATGCTAAATTGAATGAGCCTATAATATTCACTGAAGGCTCAAGTGTTTTCGATGTATCTAATTGATTATTTTTTTGAGCCTTTTTTATATAGAATTGTACAATTTGCTCTAAAGTACGATCAGCGGCTTGCATTTCATTTACTCGATAATGATTTACATCAGCTAATAAAACATCGGCTTGTGTTTCAATAGAAGCTCGATTAACAAAATTTTGTAGATCTTCTTGTAAAATACTTGAAGTACAAGTAGGAGTTAATACAACTAAATCTGGTTTCTCTTCTTTGTCTTTTCGACTAATATTATTAACAACTTTTTCTTGAGAGCCTCGGGCTAATACATGTCTATCAACAACACTTGCTGTTACTGAAGTAAAATCACGCTTTCTTTCTAACATTGATCGCATAACATTAAAATAATCATCACCTAATGGAGCATGCATAATAGCATGAACATTTTTAAAAGAGCTTGCAATTCTTAAAGTACCAATATGAGCTGGGCCTGCGTACATCCAATAAGCTAATTTCATAATAGATTATATTAATATTAAATTATATTAGAGTATTCAATAAAAATACCCTCTAAAGTATAAATGTATTATAGTACAATTTTTTAAAATTGTTCTCAAATATTAAAAAATGTACTATTTTAAAAGATACTATATCGTAATTTTAATAATTTTAAAAAATTGTTAGCGAGTAGAAACAATAATAATATTAACTAGTAGGGTCGATGCCCGAGTGGTTAAAGGGGGCGGATTGTAAATCCGCTGGTTTACCTACGTTGGTTCAAATCCAACTCGGCCTATGAAGTTTTAATAATTCCTCCTTTTACATATTACATATTTATTTCTTTGGTTTTTTAGGTGCCTGATCTTTTCTCGTTCTATCCCACCAAATGAAATCAGGACCATCTCGACCTAAATGGACCTCTATTGCTTCTCTCATAAAATGATTCCCCTCGTATTTACCAGAAATAGCTCGATATAAACAAGGTATGAATATAGATACCCAAACAAGAAATGCTAATAAAGCTGCCTCAGATTTATCGACTGGATCCTCAAGAAAAACATTCGTAAAATTAAGAAAAAGTTCATGAAAAATACCTTGAAAAGTAATAATAAGCACTCCATACATTATATTAAATCTAACCAATCTATCCTTTGGGAGTTTATTCCGTACCAAAATACCATACCCTACTAATAGATATAGAAAAGGTAAAAAAGGTATTTTTGGATAATATCTACAGATTCCGCTATAAAATTTGGTAAAAAAAATTCTAACAAGATAAGGATGTGTTTCTGCAATTAAAGGAACATGGGTATTAACTACATCTAAATAAGGTACATAGTAAGCCATCACTGAAAAGACTCTTTGACAAATTAAACCATTAAAAGCTAAAAACCATTTTCGTGGACGTTTAAAATTAAATTTCTGTTCTAAAATAGTACCAACAATAAGCAATATAACAAAAAGAACAACTTCTGACCAGTATATGTCGAAAAAGAAATGTCGAATACCTTCTTTAAGAGCTTCAAACATAAATTTCCCTCCTAATTTTAATTATATATAGTATATTATAATACACTTTGAAAAAATTCCATTTGTAACTGATATTCATACTCATAGTAAACCAAACTCCCAACTTATTCATATAGATTTTTCTTCTTATAGATTTATTTATATATATTATTATAATACAACTTTCTCATAAATATCAACTACAATTCATTGGCTAAAAAAAAGATTGTCTGAATTTTAGAAATTCAAGGTTAAATTTAACTTTTGCACGGTTAGTTTTGCCGCCAGAGATTGCTTTTGTAGGAAAATATAATAACCAAAACTCTGAAAATGAAATAAAACTAATTAAACTACTAAATATTAAAAATAAAAAACCAAAATAGATTAATTTAATTCCGGGATCAGATTTAATCTGTATACCAGTCGAAGAGATTATATCGGTTAACTTAAAACTACTTAAATCGGTATTATAAATATTATCCCCTATATTAATATTTTTTATAAATTTTCCACCATTATTATATAAACTAATTTGTCCTCGATTATCCTTAATAAGGATAATAAAACTTTTTATACTCCCCCTTAGATTAGGTAATGAACTAATCCAAATTTTTGGATTCGAAGTATCGATTTTTAATATTGGGAGTTGGAGATTTATCATAGAAATATCATTTTTGATATACTTTAATCGTAATCCTAATATTCCCCAATCAGTTTGATATACTATTAAATCCTTCAATAATAATGGATTATTTACTGAAATAGTTTTCCGCTTAATTTCTGCACCCTGCCCATTTAAAATTGAAATATCCGTATAAAATTGTTTAATAGAACCACTAGAAGCATAAGTTGACCAAAAATCATTAATACGAAAAGTTTTTTGAGGAATTGATGAAAAAAAACCATTTTTTATAATATTCTGTATATGAAATACTTCTGTTTTAGGAATTAACTCTTGAGAATTAAATCCATTTAAAGCCCCTACTGTACTTCCTAATAAAATACAAATAATACTTAAATGTACAATAATAGGTCCAACTCTACTTATTAACCCTTTATAAGCATAAAAACTATTAGACTGTTGAAAAAGTGAGTATTGTTTTTTTACTAATCTATAACTCAAATGACTTGGAAAGACTTTAATTGCTTTTATTTTAAAAGTTAACTTATTATATTGATTTACTTGCTTATAAAAATAATATCTCCGAGAAAATTTCAATGTTGGTAATTGCTGAAGAATTGTACAACAAGCTAATGAAAGTCCCAAAAGAACAAGAAGAAATAGAAACCACCATGTACTATAAATATTATCAAAACCAAAAAAAAGAAGAATTTTTGAAACGGGTATACCAACAATTAGTGCTGAATAATTTTTTTGGTAAAATTCAATCTCTTTATTTTGTTCAATAATAGAACCAATACTCGTAACTATTGCGATAACTAATAGTATTATGATAGCTAATTTTAAATTAGCTAAATAGTTAAAAAAACGTTTAATCATATTTATAATTAATACTAAATAATTTTTTATTAAAAATCGGGTATCAAAGATTTTAAGCGGAACGAATTCTTCCTGATGATGCCCATCTCTGTGTTAAACTTGTACGTGCAGGCTCAATATTAAGAATTGGAATAGTTTCTTTAATTGCTACCAAAATATCATTAGTTGTAAATTCCCTATGTTCACTAAATGCCACATACATAGCATCAATAATAGTTTGTTCAATTTCTGCCCCGGAAAATCTACGAGTCCTTATACTCAACTTTTCACTATCAAATCTTTCCCAACTATCAGGTCGAAAACGTTTTAAATGAATTTCATAAATGAGTTTCCTCTCTTCTTCAGTTGGTATATCCAAGAAAAATATTTCATCAAATCGCCCCTTTCTTAATATTTCCAAAGGTAAAAAAGAAAGATCATTAGCTGTAGCAATAACAAAAACGGGAAGGGTTTTTTCAGCTAACCAAGTTACAAATGTAGCTAAAACACGCGCTGTTGTTCCACTATCAGAATTTTGGTGAGAATCAGTAAATGCTTTATCAATTTCATCAACCCATAAAACACATGGAGCTAAAGATTCAGCAATTCCTATCATTTCACGAACCCTTGATTCAGATTCTCCTACAACCCCAGCGAACAATCTTCCAACATCTAACCGTAAAAGTGGTAAATTCCACTCAAAGGAAATAGCTTTTGCAATTAAACTTTTTCCACTACCTTGCATTCCAATTAGTAATACCCCTTTTGGTGTAACTAAACCATAATTAAGAGCTGCTTCAGAAAATATTTCCGTTCTCGCATTTAACCATTTTTTTAAATTATAAGCTCCACCAACATTTTCTAACTTCTCATTAACTGACCAAAATTCCAAGAGTTCATTTTGACTAATTAATTGACGTTTTTCTCCTAAAATTATAGGAATAGAATTTTCATCTATTTGTTTATAAATAACAATTGCTTTCCCCAAAACTCTTCGAATTTTTTCTAAAGATAAACCTTGGCAAGCTTGAATAACTTTTTCAAATATGTTTTGGGACAATTGACCTTGGAAAGTTAAATTCCTTGTAAGACGTGTTAATTCATTCTGTATTTCTTTCGGTGTTGGTAAATTAAATTTTAAAATTGTGATATGATCTTTAAGTTCATTTGGTATTTGAACTTCAGAATCAATAATAATTATCGTTTTAGGTTGTATTTTTAATAAATATAAAAGATTGCGTAATTTTCGAGAAATTGTTAAGTCTTTTAAAAACCGTCTAAAATCTTTTAAAATAAAAATACTTGGAGTTACTGAATTCACGTTCTCAATGAATTCTAGAGCTTCTAAAGGATTTCTTTTCCCAAATTCCTTTTTAATAGGATTAAATTTGTAACCTTCAATAAAATCCCAAATATATAAATTACTATAATTTTTATTAATAACAGCGTTCCGAATAGTATATTCTAATCGATCTTCTTCAATGGTTAGAATATAAATAATCGGATAACGAGCTTTTAATAAAATTAAAAGTTCTTCTTGAAAAGTCATAATATTTTTTAGTTTTATAAATTATATAAAGTAATTTATTTAATAAATTACTAGGGTCTATATACTTAAATTTTTTCTTTTTTTTCGTCGACGATTATTTAACACTTTGCAACCTTGTTTGCTTTTCATACGAGCACGGAAACCAGAAACAGCAGCAATTTTTTTATTTGTTCCACCTAATGTTTTTTTTGTCATAATATTCTTATTATATATTTAGATTAGAAACTATAAATATTAAATGATAAAAGTATAGTAACACAAATTAAAGAGTTTGTACATATTCCCACTCTAAAGTTTAAATGGTATCAGTCAATATAATATTAGAAATAAAAATTTCAAATATTATTGAATCTCTACAATCTTTAAGAGTAAGGTTTAAGAGACTTGTTGAACGTTCGTCATACTGAAGAAACGGATCTTTTTGAGCATATCCTTCCCAACTTGTAGCATCAAGTAAAAAACTCATGTTTTCTAAATGTTTATACCAATATAAATCAATATATTTAAAAAATATAAGTTGATTATACCTATCTAATACCCGTGAATCTGTTGAGCAAGAATAACGAAATTCTTTACAGGCATAACTTGCCCATAATTGCTCATAAAAAAATTTCTTTAATTTAGGTAGGTTATTTAAATTGCTATATATCATACAATTTGAAATTGATAAACGATTCAATAGCTTAAGAATTCGATTCGTGAAAACAATCTCTTTACCTTCTCGATTTTGTGATTCTAAGTAATCTATAAAGTCATCAAGAAAACCTTCACTAAACTCCATAACTAAATCACGCATAATAGTAGTAGAAAGGACTTTTTCTCGCAAATAGTAAATAACACTTCTTTGTTTATCTAAAACTTGATCATATTTATTTACTGTCTTACGTTGATCATAATAAAACCCCTCAACTTTTTGTTGTGCAGAATTTAGAGAACCAGACAAAAATTTAGAATCTAAAATTTCATTATCCATTTTGAATTTTTGCATTGTTTCTTGAATTTTATTTCCACCAAAAATTCTAATTAATGGATCATTTAAACTTAAAAAAAACCTAGAACTTCCAGGGTTCCCTTGTCTTCCAGAACGGCCTCTTAATTGATTATCAATTCTTCTTGATTCATGGCGTTCAGTACCTATTACATAAAGGCCACCTAATGATTTTACAATTTCCGATTCTTCTTTTTGCTTTTGCTTATATTTTGTTAATAATTGGCTATGTAAGTTAACAATAAAATTTTCTAGAAGATTTAATTTTTTATTAGAAGCATCCAAAACTGCTAAAAGTGTATCTAAATTTTTTTGTAAATAAGTAATTAATTTTGGGTTTTTTTTCAGAGCTCGTTTTAACCGAACCAAATTAATTCCCGGAACAAAAAAATTCTCTTTTTCTATTAATTTATTTAATAGAAACCGAGTAGATTCAACTGCTTTAAATTCAGGATTTCCTCCTAATAGAATATCAGTTCCTCGACCTGCCATATTTGTTGCAATAGTAATTGAATTTAAACAACCAGCCTGTGCAACAATTTTTGCTTCTTTTCTTACATTATCAGGTTTTGCATTTAATAATTGATGAGGTACATTATAAGTTTTTAATAATTGGGAAAGTATTTCGGAATTTTGTATAGTTGTTGTACCAACTAGCACTGGTCGACCTGTTGCATACATTTTTAGACATTCTTGAGCTATAGCTCGCCATTTACTTATTTCATCAATAAAAATAAAATCTGAATCATCTTTACGCTTCATTTTTTCATATGTAGGTAAAATAGAAACAGATAAATTATAAATATTCTCAAACTCTAATTCTTCAGTTTTAGCAGTACCTGTCATACCGGATATTTTTGGGTAAAGGCGAAAAAAATTTTGGTACGTTATAGAAGCTAATGTCTCACTTCCTTTTAAGATTTTAATATTTTCTTTTGCTTCAATTGCTTGATGTAAACCATCCCCCCATTTTCTCCCTTCCATAATCCGACCAGTAAATTCATCGATGATAACAATATCATTATCTTTTAAAATATAATGAATATCACGAAAAAAAAGATAGCGCGCTTTTAAAGAATTTAAAATATAAGGTATCCAGGGATCTTGAATACTATATAGATTATCAACATTTAATAAAATTTTAGTCCGTTCTAATCCCTTTTCTGTTAAACTTATTTTTTTTCCTTTTTCATCAATTTCAAAGTGTTTTTTATCTTCTAAATATTTAGAAACTTCATTTGCTTTAAAATATTTATCTACAAATAAATTAGATTCACGTGATATAATTAAGGGAGTTCTCGCTTCATCAATTAAAATGGAATCAACTTCATCGATAATACAGAAATTGAAAGGTTTTTGTACCAATTCCTTTTTATCTGTCACCATATTATCCTTTAAAAAATCAAAAACTAAATCTACATTGGTTACATATGTGATATCTCGAAAATAATTTACTTTGCGATCTGGACTTGGCATATCGGATTGTATTAGACCAACTTCTAAGCCTAATAATCTATGTATTTGACCCATCCATTCAGCATCTCGTTTTGCCAAATAATCATTTATAGTTACTATATGGACGCCCTTTCCTGATAAAGCATTAATCAATGCAGGCGATGTAGAAACAAGAGTTTTACCTTCTCCTGTTTTCATCTCTGCAATTTTCCCATCATTTAGTACTAATCCTCCTAACAATTGAACGTCATAATGCCGTAGATTAATTGTTCGTTTAGAAGCCTCCCTGGTTAATGCAAACCCTTCAGCTAACATTTTTTTATCTAAGGTTACTTCTTTAGAAGTAAAATATTTTAGTTTTGAAGTTCTACTCTTTAATTCATTATCACTAAGTGATATTAATTCTTTTTCAATATCATTAATATAATCTAATGTTATTCTATATTCATCCCAAACCGTTTTTACTTGTGGAAATAGTTTTATCATTTATTAGTAAAATTTATTAAGTTCTTGTTAATTTAAAATAAGGTAAATATTTCCTAGTTAAAATAAAATATCCAAATCTTTATATTTGACAATAGAAAATATATTATTCACAGATATTTTTTATAATTTTTACGTTAAAAACTTTTTCTAATAACGAAAAATTAGGTCATTATAGTTTTTCATATTAGGGAATTCCTTAATAAACAAGAATTGTTATACTTAGAAAAACTATTTTAATCTTTATTTAGAATAGAAACTAAAAATTTACCTCGAATTAGATTCTAAGGGGCTTGGGATATCTTTTGTCGGTGCAACAAAGCTCCCCATTGCCACATTATTAAGTCTTAATTTTAACCAGGTAATAAAAATTTTATCTGTCGAAACAATTGCTGAACACTTTTCTGGTAATGTAGCTTTTAAATTGGTAAATTCCACAGAATCAATAAATTTTGGGGATTTCAAAAACCAAAAATCGGTGATTTTTGTTAATCTTCGATAATGTTGTGTTCGTTCACGTAAAATTTCTTCGATGGGTTCATCTATTAATAAAAATTTATTACTTGCAATAATAAAGTAATACTCTGTTAAAATTGTTGAAAAAACTTCTTTCCTACTTATCTTCATATCAACATCTACCGCTTCCTCGACTTCGTCCCTATTTTTTACTTCTATTTCTAATTCTAATATTGGTTTTAGTAAGTTTAATGGAAACTCCGATAAAAGCATAAGAATATTTAGATTAACCCTTTTTTATTAGCTTAGAAAAATTTTTTTTTTTATTTTGTTTTTAAGTTTAAGATTATTGTTAATCAAACCAGCAGATGCTGTCAAATTAGCATTATTTGTAAAAGATATATGTTTTATTTTTGTATTTACCCAATTTATAAATTTATTCTTTTTCATAAAACCTCCTAATTAAGTATTTATAACTAATTATACTACAAATTCCCAAATCAGTACAAAACCCACTTAACTCGATAAGTTATTATATGCTTAATTTCGTGGTGACTTACTATTTAATCATAATATTCAAGTAGAGTGTATAGATTTATCTATTTTTTACTTAACTTTAAAAAATCTGATCCCTTTAGGGAGGAACTAGATTGTGCAAACTGATATGGAACCATTTGGCCTGCTAAATACGCTTTCCTACCCGCTTTAACAGCAAGGTTCATAGCTTCCGCCATAATTATTGAATTTTTTGCCTGAGCTATTGCACTATTCACTAAAACAGCTTCAGCACCAAGTTCCATAGCAAACCCTGCTTCACTTGGAGATCCAATTCCTGCATCTATTATTACTGGAATTTTAGAATTTTGAATAATAATTTGAATATCATTTATATTTTGAATTCCTTGCCCAGAACCAATAGGTGAACCTAAAGGCATAATAGTAGAACATCCAACATCTTCAAGATGTTTTGCTAACATTGGATCAGTATTTGTATAGGGCAATACATTAAAACCTTTTTTAACTAAAAATTCCGCTGCCTTTAAGGTCCCGATAGGATCAGGAAAAAGATATTTAGGATCAGATATAACTTCTAATTTAATAAAATTATTTTCTTTTTGACCGATCCGTTTAGACAATTCGCGCCCTAAAAATGCTAATCTAATAGCTTCCTCAGTTGTTTTTGCACCAGCTGTATTTGGTAATAGCCATAATTTTTTCCAATTAATAGCTTTTATTAAATTATCGTTTTTTGAAATATTTAATAGATTAAATCTTCTTACAGAGACAGTAACAATTTCACTTTCACTTTTTGATAAACATCCTACCATTTCTTTTAAACTTTTATATTTTCCAGTACCAATAATAAGGCGTGAACTAAAGACTTTATTTCCAATGAGTAATTGGTCTTGTTTTCCCATAATTATAGTTTTTATATAATTTAAAATTTATTATACTCTAAATTAAAGACTTTATTATTATCTAACTCTGTAATTCGATAAGCGAGTGACGCGATTCGAACGCGCGACGTCAACCTTGGCAAGGTTGCACTCTACCACTGAGTTACACTCGCACAGTATCTTATTTATATTATTATCCTGACAATAATTATACCATAAATTCAGTTTACTGATATGTAAAATATAAAACTTAAACCGAAAAATTTTTGAATAAAGAATAAAGTATGAAACTTATTTTTTAATATATACAAAATATTCATAAAAAATAAGTTTCATAAATTAAAATACTTTATTCAAAATCTTTTCGGTTCGGGTTTCTTGATGGATCATTAGATAGGAAGCCAAATAAAAAAAGGGAACAAAACCCCGTAACAATTGTATAAACAACTAATTTTAAAAGATATAAACTAACCATAAGAATTCTCCAATAAAGTTATTTACTAGTTATTATACATCAATTAATATCGATTAAACAAGGAAATTGTTCTAAAGACACATAAATAATAGAACAATACATTAAACTAATCATCAGCAAAATCAGTATCAATAACCGTTTCATCAGCATTAGTTTGTGGTTGCTCTTTTGTTTCTGAGTTTGCTACATCTTCCCTAATAGTTTGAGAAAGTCTTTGCAATCCTTCCATTTTAGTTTTAAGTTGCTGACTATCAAAATCTTCGTTTTGTAAAATGTCTCGAATATCCTTAATTTCCTTTAAAATATTTTCCTTTTTTTCTGAGGATAGTTTATCCTCAAATTCTTTTAATTGCTTTTCACTTTGATAACAAACTAAATCAGCGTCATTTTTTAAAGTAATTCGTTCTTTCTTTTCTGTATCTAATTTAGATGCTTCTTCTGCTTCTTTAATCATTTTTTCAACTTCTTCTGTATTTAGAGAAGAAGCATTCTGAATATTAATACGCTGTGTTTTACCTGTGTTCTTATCTTTCGCAGTAACATTTATAATACCATTAACATCAATGTCGAAAGTTACTTCAATTTGTGGAACACCCCTTGGTGCTAAAGGTATTCCTTCAAGCCTAAAATTACCCAAATTTTTATTATCTTTTGCAAATTGTCTTTCCCCCTGCAATACTTCAACATCAACACCTTCTTGATTATCTGTCGCAGTTGTAAAAGTTTCTGACTTTTTAACTGGAATCGTAGTATTTCTAGGAATCATTACTGACATTAATGATCCTAATGTTGCAACTCCTAAAGATAATGGCGTAACATCTAATAAAAGAATATTTTTAACTTCACCAGCTAATACTCCACCTTGAACTGCTGCTCCAATTGCTACAACTTCATCTGGATTTACAGTTTGGTTTGCTTCTTTTTCTACAATTGTAGAAACTAATTTCTGAATAGCCGGAATACGGGTTGAACCACCAACTAATACTAATTCATTAATGGCATTTCGGTCAACATTAGCATCTGTTATTGCTGCTTCTACAGGTAAACGACAACGATCAATTAGGTCCTCACAAAGCTCTTCAAATTTCCCTCTAGTTAAGGTTTCCTCGATATGTTTGGGACCCGTCTCGTCTGCTGTAATAAAAGGAAGATTTATATTTGTTTGCGATATACTAGATAACTCAATTTTCGCCTTTTCCGCCGCTTCTGTTAACCTTTGTAAAGCTTGAGAATCAGACATTAAATTAATATTTTCTGTTTTTTGAAATTTTTCGAGAAGATAATTAACAATCTTTTTATCAAAGTTATCACCACCAAGCTTTGTATCACCTGATGTAGATAAAACTTCAAAAACACCATCTCCTACTTCCAATAAAGAAACATCAAACGTTCCTCCCCCAAGATCAAAAATAATTACTACTTCATTATTTTTTTTCTCAAGGCCATAAGCTAAAGAAGCAGCGGTTGGCTCATTAATTATTCTTCTAACTTCTAATCCTGCAATTCTTCCGGCATCACGTGTAGCCTGGCGTTGGGCATCATTAAAATATGCAGGAACTGTAATTACTGCTTGTTGTACATTTTCTCCTAAATATACACTTACATCATTAGAAAGTTTTCTTAATATTTGTGATGATATTTCTTCAGGACTTAATTGTTTATCCAAATTAGAACAAATAATCCTCACATTATCATTATTGTCACCAACAAGTTTATAGGACACCTCTTTTGCCTCGGGAGTAAGTTCACTAAATTTTGCTCCCATAAAACGCTTTATAGATGAAAACGTATTTTCAGGATTAATCACGGCTTGCCTTTTGGCAATTTGTCCGACTAATAAATCTTTATTTTTAGTGTAAGCTACGATTGAAGGGGTTGTTCTTAACCCTTCTGCATTATTTACTACTGTGGGTTGGCCTGCTATCATAACTGCAACAACTGAATTTGTAGTTCCAAGATCTATACCAATAATTTTGTTGGATATAGGTAAATTTGATGTTTTAGAATCCATCTGGAATTCTCCTCCGAAATTAAATTAAATAAATTGCTCAGCATTATTATTATTATCTATTTGAACCGATCTTTTTATGACTTTTTGAAAGTTACCATAATCAACGTATTTGCTAGTATTTAAAAATTCTAATACTATTTACTCCATTAATAATTTCTCGAATTTTTCAGGGTGCATATTAAATGATAGTAATATTAGAAATATATATAAGTAATATTATATACTTGCTATTTAATATATTATATTAAGAGAATACCAAACGTCAAGGGTAATTACCGACCTATAAAATTTCGTAATTACCGAACTATTAAAAATATCTAGGAAAGAGAGGGATTCGAACCCTCGGTACAAAGAATATTCGTACAATAGATTAGCAATCTAACGCTTTAAGCCACTCAGCCATCTCACCAGAACCATAATGACTCTGGCTGGATTTGAACCTGCGACCAAGGGCTTATGAGTCCCCTACTCTAACCACTGAGCTACAGAGTCATAAATCTTGATTATATTTCTCTAGAATTATAAAAATATTATATATATAATTATATTATCCTAGCAATCTAAAAATTTATATAAAATTCTTTTTTAGATCTTGCTCTCTATATTCTATATATCTTGATATATATCTTGACAAAAAGCATTTCCTAATGAGATATTATGTTCACTATATATTTTATTTAAATAAAAATTTAAAGGGGTTGTATCTCAATTTGGTTAGAGTATCACCCTGTCACGGTGAAAGTTGCGGGTTCGAGTCCCGTCAATCCCGAAATTGTCCTTATAAAAATATTATAACTTTATCTTTATCAAAAATAAAGTTATAAAACTTCAATTAGTCTACGACTTTTTATTACTAACGACTATACATTCAGTTGTTAAAATCATACTAGCAATCGAAATAGCATTTTGTAAGGCAGAACGCGTCACCTTTGCTGGATCAACAATACCGTAATTAAACATATCACCAAATTTATTTATTTCCGCATTATAACCAAATTCGAAAAAATTTTCTTCGACTAAATCTGTAATAACACTACCGTTTTTTCCCGTATTTTCAGCAATTCTTTTTAAAGGCTCTTTAATAGAGTCGGCTAAGATATAAGCTCCAATCAGTTGGTCATCCTTCAAATTTTGCTTTGCCCATACTTTTAATGGTGTTGACAAATGTGTTAAGGTAGATCCTCCTCCGGGAATAATACCCTCTTCAACTGCAGCACGAGTTGCATTTATTGCATCCTCAAGTCGTAATTTTTTATCTTTCATTTCGGTTTCCGTAACAGCACCAACTTTTATAACTGCAATTCCACCAGAAAGCTTAGCAATTCGATCTTTCAATTTTTCAATATCATAAGCTGATTCATTCATTGTAATTTGTTTTTTTAATTGCTCGCAACGATTTTTAATATTATCTGAATTCCCTTCAGTAATAATAGTTGTGGAATCTTTTGTAACAATTATTCGTGAAGCTTTGCCTAATAAATCTAATTCAACATTATCTAAACGTAACCCTAGCTCTTCTGTAATCAAAGTACCACCAGTTAATATTGCAATATCTTCTAAAAGAACTTTACGAAAATTTCCAAACCCAGGAGCTCTAATAGCAACAACATTAACAATACCTCTTAACTTATTAAGAACTAGAGTAGATAATGCTTCCTTTTCAATATCTTCGGCAATTATTAACAAAGGTCGTTTAGTGAATGCAACCTTTTCTAAGATAGGAATTAAATCTTGTTGAACAAGAGTAAGCTTTTTATTTGTTATTAAAATCAAAGGATTCTCATATTCAACCTCTGATTTTTCAGGATTTGTAATAAAATAAGGAGAAATAAACCCTTTATCTAATTTCATACCTTCAGTTATTGCTAATTCAATAAAAGTATTATTACTTTCTTCTAAAGAAATAATTCCATCTCGCCCTACAGTTTTAAGAGCTTTTGCAATCATTGATCCAATTTCTTTATCATTTCCAGAAGAAATTGTTGCCACTTGCTCGATTGCCATATTATTTTCAATAGGACGAGCATAATCTAAAATTTGATTAGTTAAATATTTTGTAGCTTTTTCAAGACCAAACTTTAAAGAAATTGGATTTGAACCTGCAGCAACATTTTTCATTCCTTTTTTTACAATAGCATAAGCTAAAACAGTTGCTGTTGTTGTACCATCACCAGCCACATCATTTGTTTTTGAAGCTGCTTGTCTTATTAAAGATACACCAGTATTAAAAATATTATCCTTTAATTCAATTTCTTTAGCAATACTTACCCCATCATTAATGATTTGTGGTGAACCATATTTTTTATCTAAAACAACATTTCTACCCTTAGGTCCTAAAGTAACAGAAACTGCTTCGACTAATACTTTCATTCCTTTCTCTAATGCTTGCCTTGCGTGCTCTTGATATAAAATTTTTTTACTCACAGTAATAGTAATATTAAAAATAAAAAAAGTTTTTTAAAAGTGAAAAGATTTTTAAAAATATAAGGTTTTCATTTATAAAAACCTTTTTAAAAATGAAAACCTGATAAGAATTAAGATATAAAAATTAAGATCTAGATACAAGAAAATTTTACATTACCTTTCCACTTAGTTAATTAATCCCAACCTTTTTCAGATTGAGATAAAACAAAGCTGGCAACATCTACAATATCCGTATCTGCTAAACGACCACCAAAAGCGGGCATCGCATTTTTACCATTTGTAACTTGATAAATAATAGCATCAGGATTATTCATGCCATTTGTTGTTAACGTATCTTTTTTTAAAGTTTTGTCAGGGATAATAACATTATTTCCACCAGCATGACATGCCGAGCAATTAGCTGTGAAAATATTTCCTCCATTCATGACATCCGGTGCTGCTTCAACTTGAGTATGAAAACTAACTAAAGTCAAGCAAGTGATAAAGAAACCAAAAAAAAATTTTTTCATTAATAATTCTCTTATAGAGTATTTTTTAATTTAACAAAATAAAAATCTATTATTTTTTTAATGTAGAATATGAGATTAAAAATCTTTACTACCTTAAATTTTTAATTAATAATAAATTTTTCCACCACCCCATTTTTCAGAGACAATCTTTGGTTGTAATAATATATGACCTGCAATATCGACTAAATCATTTTCATCTAATGATCTCATTCTTGTAAAGATATTCGCACTTTTAATACTTGGATGAATTTCTGCAATAGATTCTAAACCATCATAAGTTTTTGGATCCTTCATATAATCCACTAGGCCATTAATATTATTACGGGATGGTGTTGCTAAACTTAAAGCTTCAGGATCAAGCCCCAGATTTGGGTTTGTTTTTGTTATCCCACCCACATGGCATTGGCCACAACTTGAATTAAATAATCTTTTTCCTCTTTTAACTTGTTCGGGAGTTAGTACTGTTGTTTTACCATCACTAGTAACAGGTATTGTTCTTGTTGCTTCATCTAGTTCAATAGCTAAAACTGGTGAATTAGCTAAATTCGCTAAACAAGCAATAGTGAAACTTATAAAAATTTTTTTTAACATATTAAAATGAATCTAAATAATATTTTATTACTGAAACAAAAAAACAATAATTAACAATAATTTTTACTTAGATTTATCAGAATAAATTTTTGGTAACTTTAATTGTTCTTTAATTTTTTTTGCAATCAAACCTCTAAGTCGAATATTTTCCCATCCGGCTGCAAGAGCAATACTAACTAAAAGGACTTGACTAAATAATAATATTGGATCAAGTCGCCATCCATGAATAATTAAAATAGAACCATAGATTAAACCTAATGTTGTAAAAAATATATCTTCATCACGTGAAAGTTCTGGTCTTACAATTCTCAAAAAATATAAAATTAATACACCAAGAATTATTATTAGTCCTAAAAGAAAGTTTGCTCCAAAAACTATGTTTATCATAAATTATTAAACCTTGAAAAAGTATTTATTGTTGAAACAAAAATTCCATAACCTTATAGCAATTTTTTTTAAATTATTATTTTTTTGGTGGTACACGAGTTAAAGCATCTTTTTTACTTACAAAAGATAACGCAAAACTAATAGGTAAAATTACAATAATCGCACCAGCAACTAAGCTGGATAAAAAATTTGTTAAAGATGGTGTCATAGCTTTTTTCCTTCTTTTTTCTAATAGAATATATTTTCTTGAAATATGTAAATGACATAAAATTCTAGAAATAGAAATTATAGGTAAAATTCTTGAAGAATTAAAGATTATTTTGCAAATAGGTAATATAATCCAAGCTTATTAATTTAATATATTATAATTCATTTCTATGAAATATATAAATTTGTTTCAAATTGAAAAAAAAATATCAATTACTAATAATAAATTAATGGAACTCTTCTAAATACTAGCTTTATTCTAAAAGTAAAATAAGTTAATGACAAATTGATATGCATGTTTTTTTATTTTTCTTTTTAAATGAAACTAATCCTTCTTTAAGTGCATACAAAGTATAATCTCTTCCAATTCCTACATTTTCACCTGGCTTAAAACTTAAACCCCTTTGTCTTATTAAAATACTACCTGCTTGAACTTGATGGCCATGAAAACACTTTACTCCAAGACGTTTAGATTTAGAATCCCGTCCATTTTTTGTACTTCCTGCACCTTTCTTATGAGCCATTTTTTCGTGGTATCAATTTATGAAAAATGATCTATTTCTTTATTCAACCTTGATTAATAACTAGTATTTTTTTATTTATTCTCAAAAAGAATAAATTTTGATCAATAAATAAAAAAAAGTAAATTGTTCATTTATAAAATATATTTTATAACTTTTAACTTTAAAACAAATTAAATAATAGTAATAGTCAACTAGATAATAACTAGTAGACATTTATAATATACAATTGGGTTTGTAATTTTGTAAACTTCAAAATTAAAAAGTATAATCCTATTAATGAATAAACTAAACTTATTAATTGAGAACTTAAAAATACATTTTTGTTGTATAATTAAATTACGGAAAGTTTTTTAAATAGTTTTGATTAATTTTCCTTTAACTATCATTTAATAAATATTTAAATTAATAAGAAAGAATGAGAAACTCTGAATTTGAAAAAAATTTACGGCTAACTCGGACAAGCAATGAAGTTTTACCTAAGGGAAAAAAACGCGATTATTGATTTTGGTGAAAATATTCGTACAAGAAAAAACCTCTCAAAAATATTTGTAGGGGATACCGTAAAAATTGGAATAGTTATTAAAGAGGGAAACAAAGAAAGAGTTCAATATTATCAAGGAATTATTCTTAGTAAAAACAACAGTGGAATTAATTTAACAATATCAGTTAGAAAAATATTTCAAGGGATTGGAGTAGAAAGAAAATTTTTACTTCACTCCCCTAAATTTGAATCTATTGAAATAATAAAATCTTCTCGTGTCCGCAGATCTAAATTGTACTATTTACGTAATATTATAGGGAAAGGGAGTCGTTTAAAACAAAGATTTAAAACGAAATAATTTGCATCTGGCTGGGTTCGAACCAGCGTTGTTCTAATAAGAAGACGGATTATGAGTCCGTTGCCTTCAACCACTCGGCCACAAATGCGAAATTTTTTTTCTTATACTCTTTTTTTAACCTCATAAATTTTATAACATAAGGAGCTGGTGGGATTCGAACCCACGTCCATTTAAAATAATCATCAAATTAACCAATGAAATCACAGATTTAGTTATTGATTTGTTTATCTATCTTATTAATTTAACAAAAATATATAAAAGTTGGATAAATTAAATCATAACGAGGATAATAATATGTTTATATATTTAGATTAATATATACATAGTTTAAATAAAAAGTTGATATTATATTATAATATATAACCAGAACTAAAATTCTGTAAAGTTCTAGCGAAATTTAATCTTCTGCCTATATCAATCATGGACTATATATTATATCATTGATTGATATTAAAACTCAAGAAATTTATGCAAAAACTTGGTTTTTATTAAAATTAATAACATTATTTGCAATTACTGTATGTTTTAATATTAAAATCTGCTTATTAATTAATATAATTATAAATGTCGAAACCAATACAGCCCCATTATATGTAAATAATTTTTAAAGATCAAAGGATTTGAACTGAATCATTTTGGTATTAATACCCAATACTTTAAATATCCTTTGAAATACAAATTCTAATTTTTAAAAATACCTTCGAATATTATACAAAATTGCTATTATAAAATAAAGAACTGTCAAAACTTGAATTAATTTATCAATTGATTTTTCCGCTTTACTAGAACTTTCAAAAAGTTTAAAAGGATCTAAATTTTCTTGTAAACTTTGCTCATTAGGGCTTCTAATCAATATAACTAAAATTAATAAGATATTTAGTATTATTGAGAATATACTAAAAATATTCGTAAAATTCATAGTAGTATATTTTTTATTGTAATAAAGAATTTAATAAAATTAATAATTTAATTATTATTGATTATCTTAATTTAATTTTTTATTCACCCTGAACTCTTAATAATAGAAACCCAAGAGATAATCCAATAATTACCATACTAAAACATAAGACACTAATTGATAAAATTTCTCCACCCATAAATTATTACATCCTTATGCTTAAAATTATATCATATTAAAATCCATTACGACCCCAAACAACTAATGAAAGAGAAAACGTAAATATCATCATAATGGTAGCCCAACCTAAGCTAATTATATCCATGAGTATTCCTTAATTTTTGAAACTATATAATCAATATAACTTTTATTATATACTTTAGTTTAACTTTAGGTCAAAATCAATCTTATAGTTGAAATTCTTTTTTAATTTCAACTATAAGATTGATTGAATATTATTATCCCCAGAATTTTGTCTATAATGGTATATTTTGATATATAATAATATCAGGGGCTAATTTTGAGATAAAATATGTAATTGGGGACAAATAAAACGAATTAAAATTTTTAATTCGTATGTGTTTGATTTGAAAGAGTTTTTTAGTTTTAGTCCTAATTTTTTTAAGATACTATCTAATCAATTAAATAGTATGTTAAAAAATTCATTTATTATTTATTAGCATAATTCATCTGTTAGTACAATTCTAAAGGAATCTAGAATTAAAGAAAGTGAAAAAGTGAAAAAATTATTTTAGGAGAATTTATGACTCATTCGATGAAAAATAATACGAAAGATGGAAAAAATGTAATAGCGACAAAAACTCCGGCTAATGAATCTTTGCTTACACCACGTTTTTATACAACGGATTTCGAAGAAATGGCTAATTTGAATATTGACTCAAATAAAGCTGAACTTCAATCAATTATAGAAGAATTTCGAATGGATTATAACCAACATCACTTTATCCGTGATCAAGAATTTAACCAATCTTGGGCACATTTTGATAAACGTACAAAATCTCTTATTACAGAATTTTTAGAACGATCATGTACAGCTGAATTTTCTGGATTTTTATTATATAAGGAATTATCAAGAAATCTTAAGACAAAAAATCCTCTTTTAGCTGAAGGGTTTGCTTTTATGTCGCGAGATGAAGCAAGACATGCAGGTTTTCTAAATAAATCAATGAGCGATTTTAATTTAACACTCGACTTAGGGTTTTTAACAAAAAGTCGTAAGTATACATTTTTTTCACCCAAATTTATTTTTTACGCTACTTATTTATCAGAAAAAATTGGTTATTGGCGTTATATTACAATTTACAGACATTTAGAAAAAAACCCAGAATATCGTATTTATCCATTATTTAGATTTTTTGAAAGTTGGTGTCAAGATGAAAATAGACATGGTGATTTTTTTGCTGCTATTTTAAAGTCTCAACCAAAATTACTAAAGACTACTATTGCTAACCTTTGGTGTAGATTTTTTCTTCTATCTGTTTTTGCAACAATGTATTTAAATGATTTGCAAAGAAGTAATTTTTATGCAACTCTTGGTTTGGATGCTAAAAAGTTTGATATTCATGTTATAAAAAAAACAAATCAAAGTTCAGGACGTTTATTTCCTGTTATTTTAGATGTGAATCATCCATCTTTTTTTAAATACTTAGATAAGTGTGCTGAAGCAAATTTAGCATTAATGAAAATTGATGAGGAACAAAATGGACATTATGGTCATATTCTACAAGATTCTGCATTCTTTTTAAGACGCATTTATAATTATGAAATTATAGCAAAATATTTAATTAAATTATATCTGTTAAAACCTATAAATTCTGAAAAAGATTGGTATAATGTTTTTTAATTTATTCTTATATTAAAATTGGAACTACTTCTTTCTTAAATAAAACTAAAAACTATTCAATGATTAATTAAGAATAATATTATTATGAATAATAATAATAACAAGGCACAAATAGGAAAAGTAGCTCCTGATTTTGAAGCAGCGGCAGTTTTTCACGAAGAGATTGGTAAAATTCGATTATCAGATTATCGTAAAAAAAAATATGTTGTTTTATTTTTTTACCCATTAAACTTTACTTTTGTTTGTCCAACAGAAATAACCTCATTTAGTGATCGCTTTGAAGAATTCAGGTCTCTTGATACTGAAGTTTTAGGAATTTCAGTAGATAGTGAGTATTCGCATTTGGCATGGTTAGAAATCGATCGTGAAGACGGAGGTTTAGGGCGATTAACGTTCCCTTTAATTTCTGATTTAAAAAAAGAAATTAGTAACTCCTATAATATTTTAAATGACTCAGGTGTAGCCTTACGTGGTTTATTTATTATTGATAAAGAAGGTGTGATGCAATACTCAACGACTAATAATTTATCTTTTGGTCGTAGTGTAGATGAGACTTTAAGAATTTTACAAGCAATTCAATATGTAACAGAAAATCCTGATGAAGTTTGCCCTTCAGATTGGGAACCTGGTGATGAAACTATTTATATCTGAAAATTGAGTGGGTACAATTGAAAATTTAGATTTCACTATTAAAAAATAAAAAAAACACTTTATTATCATAAACTCCTATATAATTAATCCTTTCATTTTCCCTTTTAGGATACAAAAATATATAAATAATATAATAAAAGTTATGCCAAAACTTAAAACAAGAAAATCCGTAAAAAAACGTTATAAACTTATTGCAGGGAAAAGGTTTGTTAGACGGAAAGCGTTTAAAGGACACCTGTTGGAAAAAAAATCTCCTAAACAGAAAAGAAATTTAGCAAATACAATTGTCGTAAGTGAAGCAGATACAAAAGTAATAAGAAAAATGTTAGTTTATTAATCTATAAGGAAAATAATAATATTTATGGTTAGAGTTAAGCGGGGAAATGTGGCTAGGAACCGCAGAAACAAAATTTTAAAACTTGCAAAAGGATTTCGGGGTGCTCATTCAAGTTTATTCCGTATTGCAAATCAGCAAATAATAAAAAGCTTGAGGTATGCATATATTGGAAGAAAAGAAAAGAAAAGAATATTCCGTCAATTATGGATTACAAGAATTAATGCTGCTACTAGTCAGTATAATTTAAAATATAGTCGATTTATACATAATTTGAAGCAAGCAAACGTTCTTTTAAATCGTAAAATGTTATCACAATTAGCTATCTTAGATCCATCAGCCTTTTCAGCTGTAGTACAGGTAACTAAATAAAGAAATTTAAGCACTATTAAAAAGTATAATTTCCCTTTTTTTTAGTGTTTAATTTATTGCAAGATTTGTATATATATAAACTATATTTAGAATAAAAATGAAAAGAACCATTTCAGTTTTAGTTGAAAAAGATGAAGGGGGATTAGTTCGTATTGTAAGTTTATTAACTCGAAGAAGATTTCAGATCGAAAGTATTACCATGGCTTCATGTGAGAGAAAAGGTTATGAACGCCTTACAATAGTAGTAATAAATCAAGATGATGGGGGCGATTCGGCAAGCCAGTTAACAAAACAATTACGTAAATTAATTAATGTTGTAAATGTTAAAGATATAACTTATCTTCCTATCGTACAGAGAGAATTAGTTTTAATTAAACTACAAGTTACCTTAAAAGAACAAGCTGAAATTTTAAATCTTGCTCAAATATTTCGGTTTAAAATTGTTGATGTGACAGATTCTACACTTATTTTAGAAGTTACTGCTGATCCTGGAAAAATTGCTGCACTTCGAAAAACATTACAAAAGTACAAGTTATTACAATTATCCAGAACAGGAGAGATTGCCATAACCCGGGAATCATCAGTTGATACTTCTTCTATAAGAGATTACCCTGAGTTTAACATTGATGTAAATAAATACTAGGTATAAGTACTAATCAAAACTTCATAAAAATAAATATAAGATTAATTTGTAAGTAAAATAGAGTGATTTGAACAAATAATCAACAATCGAATTATAATATTTATAAACAATTTTTAATTTGTTTTAGAATTGTATAGTAACAAAATTATTACCTAAAAAATATTTTTTATATTCTTATATAATAATATTTCATTTTATAAATTTGTCAAAAAATTTTTTATAAACTATACATATTAATTGAAAACCCGTTTGATTCTTAATAATATAATATAATCTATAATTTTTTAATTATATATTTATTAAATACAGATTATATTATCTAATATTAGAATAATGAATCAAACAACAGATAGGATGATGATTTTAAAGTTTTTGAGTAATCTGATAACCACTTCCCTGGTTTCTCCTGGTAGGATAAACATTCATGAACATCCCATTCTAAAACATATAAATTTTTTCCGAAATTTATACATAATAAAATAGGAGATTGAGGAAAAAAAAATTTTTCTATAAATTGTCCTTTTCTTTTTTCCTTATGCTTTTGTTCTACTATAAAATAGATTGCACAATTATTTAAACGATCACAATTTAAACAAATACACATAATTTATTTTTTTTTTATTTTTACTGGGGGCGGAGGGACTTGAACCCTCACGATTATATATATCAACGGATTTTCATTTCTACATGATTTTCATCAATATTATTATATATATATATATATATCGAAATTGGACTCTCCCTTTACCAATTAAGGTAGTTCCCGTCGAGTCTCTGCACCATTATAAATATACTAAATATATTAATTCTTGGCTCAAGATTATCATATCAAAATTAAGACTTAGATTTCCTTGAATTTGAGAACTTACTTGAGTAACCATTATTAGGATTTGATGCTCAAATTTTTAAGTCCGTTGCGTCTACCATTCCGCCACGCCCCCATTAATTATAATTATATATTACCATTATTAAACAAAATAAAATCTTTAATTATTAATTATTTTAGCAATTAGGCGACACCCAGATTCGAACTGGGGATAGAGGATTTGCAATCCACGGCCTTACCACTTGGCTATATCGCCTTTTAAGGTTACATATTTGTAGATTAAATTAAATACGAAATTAATATACATTAATTATTAATCTTTGATTTTTTTTGATAATACATGGCCTCATAAATCAAGTATTTAATTTATTAATAAAATTTATCTTCTAGTTTTATATATTAAATAAGTAAGCTTTATATGGGGTATATAGGGCCAAGGGACTTCTATGACCTACTCCCTTTTTTATGAAAAACTACTAAGAGCTGACCACTTTCTTTGGAGAAGTGGATGCCTGAGAATGTACAGGAAAGAACTAGATTAAAAAGTGAGCGTTACGAATCTGGTGTAATTCCTTATGCTAAAATGGGATACTGGGATGCTGATTATAACGTTAAAGAAACTGATATTCTAGCACTATTTCGTATAACTCCACAACCAGGCGTGGATCCTGTTGAAGCTGCTGCGGCTGTTGCTGGTGAATCTTCCACTGCAACATGGACAGTAGTTTGGACGGATTTACTAACTGCTTGTGACGTCTATAGAGCAAAAGCCTATAGAGTGGATCCAGTACCTGGAACAAGTGATCAGTTCTTTGCATACATAGCGTATGAATGTGATTTATTTGAGGAAGGTTCTCTTGCAAACTTAACAGCATCTATTATTGGTAACGTTTTCGGTTTTAAAGCCGTTAAAGCATTACGTTTAGAAGATATGAGAATTCCTTTTGCTTATCTAAAAACTTTCCAAGGCCCTGCAACAGGTGTAATTGTGGAAAGAGAAAGATTAGACAAATTTGGTCGTCCTTTCTTAGGAGCTACTGTAAAACCAAAATTAGGTCTTTCAGGTAAAAACTATGGACGTGTTGTGTATGAAGGTTTATGTGGTGGTCTTGATTTCCTTAAGGATGATGAAAATATTAACTCACAACCATTCATGCGTTGGAAAGAGCGTTATTTATACTGTATGGAAGGTGTTAACCGTGCTGCTGCTGCAACAGGTGAAGTTAAAGGTTCTTACCTTAATGTTACTGCTGCAACAATGGAACAAATGTATGAACGTGCAGAATATGCTAATGACCTTGGTACTGTTATTATAATGGTTGACTTAGTTATTGGTTATACAGCTATTCAAACTATGGCTATATGGGCAAGAAAAGCTCAGCAGATTTTACATTTACACCGTGCAGGTAATTCTACTTACGCTCGTCAAAAAAACCATGGTATTAACTTCAGAGTTATTTGTAAATGGATGCGTATGTGTGGTGTAGACCATATTCACGCTGGTACAGTTGTAGGGAAACTAGAAGGAGACCCTTTAATGGTAAGAGGATTCTATAACTGTTTATTATTAACTCAGTTAAAAATTAACTTAGCAGAAGGTCTATTCTTTGATATGGATTGGGCATCTCTTAGAAAATGTGTTCCTGTAGCTTCAGGTGGTATTCACTGTGGTCAAATGCACCAACTTCTTTATTACTTAGGTGATGATGTGGTTCTACAATTTGGTGGTGGTACAATTGGTCACCCTGATGGTATTCAAGCTGGTGCTACAGCAAACCGTGTTGCTTTAGAAGCTATGGTTTTAGCTCGTAATGAAGGTCGTGATTATGTTGGTGAAGGTCCTGAAATTTTACGCCATGCTGCAAGTACTTGTGGTCCTTTAAAAGCAGCGTTAGATTTATGGAAAGATATCACTTTTGAGTACACATCAACAGATACACCTGATTTCGTTGAAGTTGCAACTGAAAGTAAATAATAAAATATTAGTACAAAATCTATAGTAAATTTATATACAAAAGTTATAAAATGTAGGACTAACTATAAATTTGCTATTTTATAAATAATATTCTATAAAACTAGTTTTTTATTAAAACCTATTAATTTTTATAATTTTTTATTATCTTAAATGAACGTAGAAAGCAAATAAAAAGTTTAGTGTTTGACTAAAAATAAAATTTTTATATTTATCTTTAAGGAATATTTGAATAGTGAGAGTTACACAAGGATGTTTTTCGTTTTTACCAGATTTAAGTGATGAACAAATTAAAAAACAAATCAATTATGCTGTTTCTAAAGGTTGGGCTATTAGTGTAGAATGGACAGATGATCCACATCCACGTAACTCATACTGGGAATTATGGGGTCTTCCTTTATTTGATATTCAAGATTCAGCTGCAGTTTTATACGAAATAAATGAATGTAGAAGAGTTAATCCAGAAGGTTATATTAAAGTTAATGCTTTTGATGCAAGTATTGGTACTGAAAGTTGTGCATTATCATTTATGGTACAACGTCCAGTAGAAGAACCAGGTTTCTACCTAGAACGTAACGAAGTAGCTGGTCGTCATATCCAATACACAATTTCAAGTTATGCTGTTCAAGCAAGACCTGCAGGAGACCGTTACTAAAAATTAATGTAATATTGTAATGTAATAAAATGCAAATTACATATTTTAAACAAAAAAGATGTTATAAATAGTAAACTATTAATTATTACAATAATAGTCTACTATTTATAACATTTTTAAAATATACTATTTTTCAAACCGAAAACCTTATTGGAGTTATATTAGTCAAAATTCTAAAATGACTAATATATATATATATATATATAAAGATAAAAAAAATAGGTTATATATAAATATGAATTGACAGGAAATTTCCGAGCTATAAGAACAATACCCTACATTTAGGGGGAATACCAATTTATAAAATGTGATAATGAATTAATTTTATTAACTAGGTTTATAGCCTATCCTTAATTATTAAGGAAAAGTTTAAAACAAATTATTTATATGAATATGAAGTAAACCATCAAACAAACACAATGGTTACTACTTTGCTAATGAAATTAAAAAAAAATACTATCTTATTCAAATTAAAGGAACGATAATTACGTTTGCGGATAGTTCCTTTAATTTATAGAAAGAAATTCTTTTCCTTATAAAATCATAAAATTGTCCTTTTTTTAAGGCATGCTGATAACCTTAATTATTCTAAAGCTGTTAAGTAGATTCAATTAATGTCTATAAATAATTTATTAATTGAGTTTCTTAATAATTCTCTTCAATCATTTATTTTCTATTATTGAAAAGTTTAATTTTTTTTTTATTTCATTTATTTAGAAAAAAATAGGGAAAAAATAGGTGAGAACTGGATAGTTTAGAATTAAAAATAATTAAAATATTATCTCGCTATAGTATACTATAGTATATCTAACTCTATTTTATTGAATATAATGGTTCGATAGTATTTTTACAAAAAGGTTAATAAAATATGGAAATCATATTACTAACAAAGTTACCAGATGGTTACTCAGTATATAGCCCAGTGGTAGATATTTTACCAATTGTTCCAATTCTTTTTTTATTACTTGCTTTTCTTTGGCAAGCTTCAATTGGGTTTAGGTAAAAGACTTAAGAATAGTAATTTTATTTATACTATTTTACTAATGATATAGTAGTATAGTAAAATAGTATAAATAATGAGTAATTTACTTTTTGAAATTATTTGGTCAGAAATTATACTTTTTGACGAAGAGTAAAAAAATACGAATCACTAATCAAGATCAATAATAAAAAATGAATAAAAAAAATAACTCATTTTTCATATAATTGTTTAGGAGAATTTCTTATGGATAATAGGCTTTTTGAAATTATTTATTCAAGAATTATTCTTTTTAATCAAGATAAACAAAAATCAGTAAAGACATAAATCATTTTTTGTAACATAATAACAGAGATTTTATAAAACAAAATATAAAAATAGCTTAATATTAAAAATAACTAAATAAAATATTGTATCCTAATTATTCTACTAATTATTTATATATCTATCTTTATAATTTATATTATGATTGAACCTCTTCTTTTTGGTATGGTATTAGGCCTGATTCCAGTAACTTTGATTGGTTTATTTAGTGCTGCTTTTTTACAATATCGTCGTGGAAATAAGCTGGGTTTATAAAAAAAAAGAGATAATAGTAAGATATTATCTCTCTTAATTACCAACTAGCTTTACGTACGCCAGGTAATATACAATTATGTGCCATTTCTCTAATCATATGCCGACATAATCCAAAATCCCTATAAACCCCTCGACTTCGACCAGTTTTCCAACATCGATTTCTTAATCTTATACTTGAACTATTTCTAGGTAATTTTTCTAATTTTTTACGGACTTCAATTTGATCTAAAAAAGTATTTGCGTTTTTAAATTCTACAAGAAGCGACTTTCGTTTTTCACTATATTTTGCAACTAATCTTTCTCTTTTCTTTTCTCTTTCAATCATCGATTTTTTAGCCATAGAAAATTCCTTAATCAATTTTTTCACATTTTATTAAATTTGTATATTAAAGTAAAAATAATAAAAAGATACTTTAATATACAAACCTAATCAATATTATAATCTAAATTAGCCAAATTTTCCAGCCGTTGAAGCTATAACAAAAGCAGCATATGTTAAAATATACCCAACTGTAAAATGAACTAATCCAACTAATCTAGCTTGAACAATTGATAAAGCAACAGGTTTATCACGCCAACGAACTAAATTTGCAAGAGGAGTACGTTCATGAGCCCAAACTAATGTTTCTATAAGTTCTTGCCAGTAACCTCTCCATGAAATTAAAAACATAAACCCAGTAGCCCAAATTAAATGTCCAAATAAAAACATCCAAGCCCATACGGATAAGCTATTCATACCATACGGGTTATACGCGTTTATTAATGGAGATGAATTTAACCATAAATAATCACGTAACCAACCCATAATATAGTTTGAAGACTCATTAAATTGAGCAGCATTACCTTGCCATATCGTAACATGTTTCCAATGCCAATAAAAAGTAACCCAACCAATGGTATTTAACATCCAAAACATTGATAAATAGAAAGCATCCCAAGCAGAAATATCACAAGTACCACCACGACCAGGTCCATCACACGGAAAACTATATCCAAAATCTTTTTTATCAGGCATTAATTTAGAACCACGAGCATCTAATGCTCCTTTAACTAAAATTAATGTTGTAGTATGTAAACCCAATGCAATTGCATGGTGTATTAAAAAATCACCAGGGCCAATAGTTAAGAATAAATCATTTTTATCATTGTTAATAGCTTCAATCCAACCAGGTAACCATATTTCACTTCCAGCAATTTTAGCCGGACTGTCTTTAGATGATAATAAAAGATCAAATCCATATATAGCTTTTCCTGAAGCTGCTTGTATAAATTGTGCAAAAACCGGTTCTACTAATATTTGTTTTTCCGGCTGCCCAAACGCAACTACCGTATCATTATGAATATATAGACCTAATGTATGGAAACCTAAGAATAAGCACACCCAACTTAAATGAGAAATAATTGCTTCTTTATGCTCAAGCATTCTAGCTAAAACATTATCTTTATTTGTTTCTGGATCATAGTCTCTAACAAAAAAAATTGCTCCGTGCGCAAATGCTCCTACCATTAGAAACCCAGCTATATACTGATGGTGTGTATAAAGAGCTGCTTGGGTTGTAAAATCTTTTGCCATAAAAGCATAAGGAGGTATTGCGTACATATGCTGCGCAACTAATGATGTTATAACACCTAGTCCTGCTAACGCTAAACCAAGTTGAATATGTAAAGAATTAGTTATAGTATCAAATAATCCTCGATGCCCTGCACCTAATCGTCCACCAGGTGGGCGATGTGCATCTAAAATCTCTTTCATATTATGCCCAATAGCAAAATTTGTTCTGTACATATGACCAGCAATTATAAATACAACCGCAATTGCAAGATGATGATGTGCAATATCGGTAAGCCAAAGAGATTGAGATTGCGGGTGAAAACCACCTACGAATGTTAATATTGCCGTCCCAGCACCTATTTTTGTACCAAAAATATGTTCTACTGTGTCCGGATTTTGTGAATAAGCATTCCAGTTTCCATCAAAAAATGGTTTTAAACCTTCTGGGTGAGGTAAAGTTGTTAAGAAATTATCCCAACCAATATGAATGCCTCGCGATTCAGGGATAGCCACATGAACTAAATGGCCTGTCCATGCTAAAGAACTAACTCCAAATAAACCTGTTAAATGATGATTTAGACGTGATTCATTATTTTTAAACCAAGATAAACTTGGACGGAATTTGGGTTGAAGATGTAACCAACCAGCAAATAATAATAAACTCGATAAAGCGATTAAAAAAATAGATCCAATATATAAATCATTATTTGTTCTCATTCCAATAGTATACCACCAATGATAAACACCAGAATAAGATATGTTTACTGGATAAAAAGCACCGCCTTTTGTAAAGGCTTTCATTGCTAACTCACCAAAGTGGGGATCCCAAATTGTATGCGCAATTGGTTTTACCTTTAATGGGTTTAAAGCCCATTGCTCAAAATTACCTTGCCAAGCAACGTGAAATAAATTACCAGATGTCCAAAGAAAAATAATTGCTAAATGACCGAAATGAGAAGCAAAAATTTTTTGATATAAATTTTCTTCCGTCATTCCATCATGTGTTTCAAAATCATGAGCTGTTGCAATCCCAAACCAAATTCTTCTAGTAGTTGGATCTTGTGCTAAAGCTTGGCTAAATTTTGGAAATTTAGTTACCATAAATATTTTACCTCATTAATTTTATCCTACAGAAATAATTCTTGCTAAGAAGAAAGACCACGTTGTTCCAATCCCACCTAATAAATAATGTGCCAATCCTACAGCCCGACCTTGAGTAATACTCAATGCACGAGGTTGAATTGCTGGTGCAACTTTAATTTTATTATGAGCCCAAACTATTGATTCTATAAGTTCTTGCCAATAACCCCGACCACTAAATAAAAACATTAAACTAAAAGCCCAAATAAAATGTGCCCCAAGGAATATTAAACCATATGCAGATAAAGCAGACCCATACGATTGAATTACTTGCGATGCTTGTGCCCATAAAAAATCTCTTAACCAACCATTAATAGTGATTGCACTTTGTGCAAAGTTACCACCACTAATATGTGAAACTGTTCCTGTTGGTGTTATTGAACCCCAAACATCAGATTGCATTTTCCAACTAAAATGAAATATTACTACTGATATTGAATTATACATCCAAAATAAACCTAAAAAGATATGATCCCAAGCTGAAACTTGACAAGTACCACCTCTGCCTGGCCCATCACAAGGAAAACGGAAACCTAAATTAGATTTATCAGGAATTAATTTTGAACTACGTGCGTATAAAACACCTTTTAATAAAATTAAAACAGTAACATGAATTGTGAATGCATGGATATGATGAACCATAAAATCAGCTGTACTTAATTTTATTGGCATTATTCCAATTTTTGATCCAATAGAGACAATATCACCACCAAAAACATAACTTGCTGTTGTTAAAGCATTTGGTGCAGTGCTGTTTGGTGCCAGTAAATGTAAATTTTGAATTGCTTGTGCAAAAATTGGTTTTAAAGGAATACCTGTATCTGAAAACATATCGGGAGCACGTCCTAGCGCTCTCATTGTATCATTATGTATATACAGTCCAAAACTATGAAAGCCTAAGAAAATACAAACCCAATTTAAATGAGAAATGATAGAGTCTCTATGACGTACAACGCGATCTAATAAATTATTATAATTTTTTGCTGGATTATAGTCACGAACCATAAAAATGGCACCATGCGCAGCGCCTCCTACAATACAGAATCCACCTATCCACATATGATGTGTAAATAAAGAAAGTTGAGTTGCATAATCAGTTGCTATATATGGGTATGGAGGCATAGCATACATATGGTGAGCAACGATAATACTTAATGAACCCATCATTGCTAAATTAATTGCTAATTGAGCATGCCAAGAAGTTGTTAAAATTTCATATAGGCCAGTGTGACCTGCACCAGTAAATGGTCCTTTATGAGCTTCTAAAATGTCTTTCATACTATGCCCAATTCCCCAATTTGTACGATACATATGACCTGCAACGATAAATAAAACAGCTAAGGCTAAATGATGATGAGCTGTATCACTTAACCAAAGTCCACCTGTAACAGGGTTTAACCCACCTTTGAAAGTTAAAAAATCAGAATATTCACCCCAGTTCAATGAAAAAAAAGGAACTAACCCTTTTTTAAAACTTGGATATAATTGACCAATTAATTCCCGATTAATAAGAAACTCATAAGGTAAAGGAATTTCTTGTGACGAAACGCCCGCATCTAATAATTTATTAATAGGTAATGCTATATGAATTTGATGACCTGACCAAGCAAGACAACCTAATCCTAATAAACCAGATAAATGATGGTTTAACATTGATTCTGCATTTTGAAACCACTCTAATTTTGGAGCAGCTTTATGATAATGGAACCAACCACCAAATAGCATTAACCCAGACATTATTAATCCCCCGATCGCCGTCCAATATAATTCAATTTCACTTGTGATGCCTTCGGCACGCCATAATTGAAAAAAGCCAGATGTTATTTGAACACCTTGAAAATTACCGCCCACATCTCCATTTAAAATTTCTTGACCAACAATCGGCCAAACTACTTGTGCACTAGGTTTAATACTTGTAGGGTTATTTAACCATGCTAAATAATTTGAAAAATATGCACCATGGAAATGCATTCCACTTATCCATAAAAATATTATTGCCAATTGTCCAAAATGAGCACTAAAAATTTTCCTAGAAACTTCTTCTAAAGATTTTGTTTGAGTATCAAAATCATGTGCATCAGCATGTAAATTCCAAATCCAAGTTGTTGTTTTTGGACCCTTAGATAATGTACGTGAAAAATGACCCGGTTTAGCCCATTTTTCAAAACTAGTTGTGTTAACAGTATTACGATCAACGAGAACTTTAACTTTTGTTTCTTGCTTTTTGGAGTTCATTTACCTTTTCCTCTTTGGAGACCTAAAGATAGGAAACGCTCAAGTCTCATGAAATAAAAATAATTAGATATAATTATTCCGAATTGAGTTTTCATTAATATAGTATACTAAATAAAAAAAAAAAAAAAGAAACCTTATAATTATATAAGGTAAAATTTGTAAGCGACTCCATATCATTTTATTTTAAATTATTTTTCTATTACTAAATATTGTCTAAGAATTTCCATTATTTAATTTAAAATTATTATTCTTCTCTAGCATTTTCTACTATACCCCCAAGGGAATTCGAATCCCTGTTCCCTCCGTGAAAAGGAGATGTCCTAGGCCTCTAGACGATGGGGGCTAATAAATTTTTATAGAACGTAAATAGCTAATATCTTTATGTGTTATAGATTATAACTATTATAACTATAACATATTATAATATAATATAGGATTTTGTTATATAAGATTTAAAAAGTTAGGTCTTTATAAAATGTGCGCGAAAAGTTAATTTGAATTAAATAACAGGGTATTATAAATAAATACTATACTAAATTGTCGAAATATTTTTTGATAATTTAGTATAGTAATCAAAATAAATGTTATGACCATATATGAATAATATATATATATATTCACTTCATGACCTTTAAGAATAAAAAAGTTTTATAAATAAATTATAAAACTTTTTTTCGGACTTAAGACAAAAAAAGTTCTTATTAATGTTATGTTATGTTAGTAAATTAACCAATAACAGAAGGAGCAGAAATTGCAACAGGAAGAATTTCATTAGATGCTAAATCTAATGGGAAATTATGCGCATTACGTTCATGCATTACTTCCATACCTAAATCTGCACGGTTAATAATATCAGCCCATGTATTAATTACACGACCTTCACTATCTACAACCGATTGATTGAAGTTAAAACCATTTAAATTAAATGCCATAGTACTTACACCTAAAGCTGTTAACCAAATTCCAACTACAGGCCATGCTGCAAGGAAGAAATGTAAAGCTCTAGAGTTGTTGAAACTTGCATATTGGAAAATTAAACGTCCAAAATAACCATGTGCAGCTACGATATTATAAGTTTCTTCTTCTTGACCAAATTTATAGCCATAGTTAACAGATTCAACTTCGCTTGTTTCACGAATTAAACTTGAAGTAACTAAAGAACCATGCATAGCACTAAATAACGAACCACCGAAAACACCAGCAACACCAGCCATATGGAATGGGTGCATTAAAATGTTATGTTCAGCTTGGAAAACAATCATGAAGTTAAATGTACCAGAAATACCTAATGGCATACCATCAGAGAAACTACCTTGACCAATAGGGTAAATTAAGAATACCGCAGAAGCTGCTGCTACTGGAGCAGAGAATGCTACGAAAATCCAAGGACGCATACCTAAACGGTAGCTAAGTTCCCATTCACGACCCATCCAACAAGCTACACCAATTAAGAAATGGAATACGATTAATTGGTAAGGACCACCATTGTATAACCATTCTTCAACTGAAGCAGCTTCCCAAATTGGGTAAAAATGTATGCCAATTGCGTTTGAACTAGGTATAACAGCACCACTAATAATGTTGTTACCGTATAATAAAGATCCAGCTACAGGTTCACGAATACCATCAATATCTACAGGAGGTGCTGCAATAAAAGCGATGATATAGCAAGAAGCTGCTGTTAATAACGTAGGAATCATTAAACAACCAAACCAACCAATGTATAAACGGTTTTCAGTACTAGTAATCCATGTAGCAAATGTTCCCCAATCTCTTTTTTCACTTTTACGTCTTTCTAAAGTTGCAACCATAATAATTTTTTTTTTAGATTTCTTTAGATTCTTCCCAGGTAATGTATAATTTTTGAAAATAGTTTTAATTATTACCTAAATAGAGGTTAATATTTTCCTGTTGTTACTTATTGTAGTTATTTCATATGCTAATAATTCTATTATTAAATTTTTAATCTATATTACAATATTAAATATAAATAACGTTGTTAGTTTATTTTAAGATATATATATATATATATCTTAAATTTTCGTAAACGATATTTTATGTTTAATTTTTTAATATTCGATTAATATAGATTGACAATTATAAATTTAGGATATTATAATAATATATAATCTGGAATTATTTGTTAAGAAATTTAAATTTTTTTTAATAATTAATTTCTTAATCCTTTACGTTCTTAAAATATAACAATTCTATATTAATTATGTCACATTCAGTAAATATTTACGACACTTGTATTGGTTGTACGCAATGTGTTCGTGCTTGCCCTACAGATGTTTTAGAAATGGTACCATGGGATGGGTGTAAGGCAGGACAAATTGCTTCAGCCCCTCGTACAGAAGATTGTGTTGGTTGCAAACGTTGTGAAACAGCTTGCCCTACAGATTTTTTAAGTGTTCGCGTTTATTTAGGGGGAGAAACAACACGTAGTATGGGATTAGCATATTAGTTGAATTTAGCTCCGTATAATTTATATTATATTTAAGCTATGCGGAGCTAAATTCAACTAATATGTTATTATGAATTTGGTAGTGGGTTGCTAACTCAATGGTAGAGTAATCGGCTTTTAACCGAAAAGTTCTGGGTTCAAGTCCCAGGTGACCCAAATATTATTGTTAATAATTATTATTATAACATAAGGTAATCTAAATTAATTTAGATTACCTATAAGTAGATGAGCAATAAAATTCCCATTAATTAATTATTATAGCGCCGGTGGTTTCTCATCTTTTTGCTCCATTGCTGCAGCTGCTTCAGCTCGTTCTTTCATTCTTCTCTCTCTATCTCTAGGTAAAATAACTCTTATTTTTGGTGCTTCTTCTTTTGGTGGAATTTTTTCTGGCGGCTTTTCTTCCTCTTTTATAACAGTTTTTGTTATTGAAATCTTAACTTGCCCAAAATCAACATCCACTAAAATGTCTACAGGATGCTCATCAGTATCATTATCTTTCCTATAATGCAAATATTCAAGTGAAATCTTATCTTCAACTAATTTTACAAGAGCTCGTCGTAACGGTCGAGCACCATAAGTCGGATTAAATCCTTCGTCAATCAGCAATTCCATCATTCTAGGTGTAAGAGATAATGAAATCTCTTTCTCGGTTTTTACTCTTAAAATCAAATCGTTGACCATAATATCAGCAATTTGTCCGATATCAATCTTTGTAAGTTGTTCAAAAACAATTATTTCGTCAATACGATTTAAAAATTCTGGCTTAAAGAATGTTTTAAGACTTTCTCCGACCGTATTACATAATTGAGCATATTTTGTTTTTCTTGCATCACTAGCATTTCCACTAAAACCAATTTCTTGATCAGTTACAGCATTCTCTTGAATTGCTTGAGAACCTAAATTTGAAGTCATTATTAATATTGTATTTTTAAAATCAATAATTCTTCCTTTGGAATCTGTTAGCCTACCATCTTCAAGTATTTGAAGTAATAAGTTAAAAACATCTGGGTGAGCTTTTTCTACTTCATCAAATAATACAACGGTATATGGTTTACGTCGAACCGCTTCTGTTAATTGTCCTCCCTCATTATAACCAATATAACCTGGTGGTGACCCAATTAATTTAGCTACAGTATGACGTTCCATAAATTCTGACATATCTAAGCGGACCATAGAATCTTCTGCACCAAAAAAAAATGAGGCCAGAGTTTTTGTTAATTCGGTTTTACCTACACCAGTCGGACCTGAAAAAAAGAAGCTTGCAATTGGACGTTTCAAATTTCTCATACCAACTCTAGCCCGACGAACTGCTCGGGCAACAGCTGAAACAGCTTCTTTCTGCCCAATAACTCTTGTATGAAGAACATTTTCTAACTCTAATAATCTTGTGTTTTCATCTTTAGTAATTTTTGTTACTGGTACACCAGTCCATAAAGCAACAATTGAAGCAATATCTTGTGCACCAACTTTTAATCTTTCAAGTACTCCTTTAGGCATTCTTTGTTTTTGCGCCTTAATTATAGCAGCCATTTGAGCACGTAAGCTTAATTCATCATCTCTAATTTCAGTAGCTTTTTCAAACCTCTGCTCTCGTACAGCTAAATCTTTGTCGTCTAAAATTCTTTGTAATTCTTTCTCCAATATATATACTGCCTCTGGAAGACGATAATTTACTAATCTAACTCTTGCGCTACCTTCATCAATTAGGTCAATCGCTTTATCAGGTAAAAATCGATCAGCTATATATTGAGCCCCTAAATTAGCTGCAGCAGCTAAAGCTTCATTGGTAATTTCTAATCTATGATGTTGTTCATAACGTAGACGTAAGCCTTTTAAAATTGTTATAGTTTCTTCAATACTAGGCTCATTTACCCAAACGGGTTGAAAACGACGTTCTAAAGCTGAATCTTTTTCAATATGTTGTCTATATTCATCGATTGTTGTAGCTCCTATACATTGTAATTCCCCACGTGCTAAAGCAGGCTTTAAAATATTTGCAGCATCTAACGCCCCTTCAGCAGCACCAGCCCCTACTAGGGTGTGAACTTCATCGATTACAATAATTATATTTTTTTGTTCTTTCAATTCTTGAACTATTCGTTTTAGACGTTCTTCAAATTCCCCTCTATATTTAGTTCCAGCTAATAATAATGTAATGTCGAGAACAAAGACTTTATGTTCATGTAATTCACTTGGAACTTCACGTTGTATAATTCTTTGAGCTAACCCTTCTGCTACTGCGGTTTTACCTACTCCAGGTTCCCCAATTAAAATTGGGTTATTTTTTCGACGTCTTGCTATAATTTGTATTACACGCTCAATTTCATTTTGTCTACCAACAACAGGATCTAATTTTGCTCTTTCAGCTGCTTCTGTTAAATCAGTTGTATATTCAAGCAAATTTGGAGCCGCTAAAGAAGCTCCATCTAAATCATCAAAAAGAAATAAATCCTTTGTCTGATTTTGATCCCCAGCTCCAACATTAGCTAATACTTTTGAAGATCCTGATTCATGATTTGCATCTAATTCATTTAAAACATAGGATTTGATACGTGGGATATTTGCGCCAAGGTTTTGTAAAACTTTTGCACATATTCCATCTAAATCATTTAAAAGTGCTAAAAAAATATGCTCAGTATTAATATAACTGTGGTTTAATTCTTTAGATTGTTTTATAGACATTTCTAATATTTTTTTTGCTCTAGGGGTAAAGGGGATCTCTATTGCTACAAAACCTGTACCTTTACCTATTAGACGTTCCACTTCTATCCTTACTTTTTTCATAGTAATTCCATATTCTCTAACAGCATTAATCGCGACCCCAGAACCTTCACCTAATAAACCTAACAGTATTTGTTCTGTACCGACAAAATTGTGGCCCAAACGTCTTGATTCTTCTTGTGACATCATGATTACTTGCAAGGCTCGCTCAGTAAACCGCTCAAACATAATTTTACCTCCTATATTGGTACTAATGAATAAAATTATAGACTGCTTGAATATTTCTATAATTTTAATATTATTTAAAGATTCTTATTTTATTTTAAGTTTAAACAATATCGATATATAATTATATATTAAAGGGGTAAATTTTTCAAGAGATTAGTTATCTATAAAAAATATTATAGAATTAATTGAAATTAAAAAACGCTCTTGCTTTCGCAATAACAATAATAGTATTATTTTAAATATAATTAACTAATAAATATTATTATTTCTCTATCTATATTACTATTATTAATTATTATCATTTAATAAAATACTTTTAATTAAAATTAATTTAAATTCAATTATGGGAAAAAATAAAGGTGCGAGAATTATAATAACTCTAAGATGTACCGAATGTAGAAAAAGAGTAAATGACAATGGAAAAACAGGAAGTCTTTCAAAAGTAAGAACAAAAAAAATTGATTATACAACAACAAAAAATCGTAGAAATACTCCTGATAGAGTTGAACTGAAAAAATTTTGTCCTAACTGTAATTCACATACCCATCATAAAGAAATAAGATAAGGATAACTAGATGCCCAATACTAAAAATAAAGAAAATATAAAAAATAAGAGAAATACAGGAAACTCAAAAAATTCGGGAAAACCAGCAAAAACTAGACGACAACCATTTAAACTTAAACCAAATGAGGTAATTGATTATAAACAAGTTGATATTTTACTTTCATTTTCAACAGAGAATGGTAAAATAAAATCTCGTCGCTCAACAAATTTAACATTAAAGCAACAGAGACAACTTTCAAAATCTATTAAAAGAGCTAGATATTTACGTTTATTACCTTTTGTTACTTCAGTAGAAAATTAATATAATTATATTATTAGTTTCAACCTTATAATATTTTTTCATCTATACCTTTTTTCTTTTTTGTTCTCTTTCAAGAAATTAAGATATAAAAAATATAAAAGCAGATTGAATATGAGTCGTTCACAAAGAAATGATAATTTTATTGATAAAACTTTTACTATTATGGCAGATATTATTTTAAAAGTTTTTCCAGCAAGCAAAGAAGAGAAACAAGCTTTTTTTTATTATAGAGATGGAATGTCAGCACAGTCAGAAGGAGAGTATGCTGAAGCCTTAGAAAATTATTACGAAGCATTACAGCTTGAAGAAGATCCCTATGATAGAAGTTTTGTTTTATATAATATTGGTTTAATATATTCTAGTAATGGAGAATATTTAAAGGCTTTAGAGTATTATCATCAAGCACTAGAGTTGAATCCCAATTTACCACAAGCCTTAAATAATATTGCTGTAATATATCATTATCAAGGTGTAAAAGCCTCAGAAAAACAAAATATTGATGTTGCTAAATTACTTTTTAATAAGGCAGCTGAATATTGGAAACAAGCAATTAATCTTGCCCCAAATAATTATATTGAAGCCCAAAATTGGCTACGTACAACAGGCCGACTTTCGACTTAAATGGAAATCTAAGTTTTAAAAATTATAACGACATAGTTTTTTTAAATCGAAATTCATTAATTTTTTTTTTCTTGCACAATCTAATAATACAATTTTTTTATTAATCTAGAAATAAAGAAAATTATATAATTTCTTTTAAAAAACTTAGATTGATTAAAAATTTTTCAGATTTCAGTATTATTTAATAATGTAAATAATTAAAAATGACTGAAAAAACAATAGGGAATGACAACAATATTAACACTGGATACATAACACAGGTTATTGGACCAGTTATAGACGCTGTGTTTTCTTCAGGTATTTTACCAAAAATTTATAATGCTCTTGAAGTTGAAGGAAAAGAGGGAACTATTATTTGTGAAGTACAACAATTATTAGGAGATAACCGAGTTCGAGCAATTGCAATGAGTGCGACAGATGGTTTACAAAGAGGAGTAAAAGTTTTGGATACTAAATCTCCAATTTTAGTTCCTGTAGGTAAAGCAACGCTTGGGCGTATTTTTAATGTTTTAGGGCAAACCGTAGATAATTTAGGTGATAGTTCTGATGAAGAAAGATTACCTATTCATAGACCCGCACCTGCGTTTACTGATCTAGAAACAAAGCCTGCTATCTTTGAAACTGGTATTAAAGTTGTAGATTTATTAGCTCCATATCGTAGAGGGGGAAAAATTGGTCTTTTCGGTGGTGCTGGAGTAGGTAAAACAGTTTTAATTATGGAATTAATTAATAATATCGCTAAAGCACATGGTGGTGTTTCTGTTTTTGGTGGTGTTGGAGAAAGAACGCGTGAAGGAAACGATTTATATATGGAAATGAAAGAATCTGGTGTAATAAATGAAACAAATTTAGTAGATTCTAAAGTAGCATTAGTTTACGGGCAAATGAATGAACCACCTGGAGCACGTATGCGTGTAGGGTTAACTGCTCTAACGATGGCTGAATATTTTCGTGATATTAATAAGCAAGATGTTTTATTATTTATCGATAATATTTTTAGATTCGTACAAGCAGGTTCAGAGGTTTCTGCTTTATTAGGTCGTATGCCTTCAGCAGTTGGATATCAACCAACCCTAGGTACTGAAATGGGTGCCTTACAAGAACGTATTACTTCAACTACTCAAGGTTCAATCACTTCAATTCAAGCTGTTTATGTTCCGGCAGATGATTTAACTGATCCAGCTCCAGCAACAACGTTTGCTCATTTAGATGCAACAACTGTATTATCAAGAGGATTAGCAGCAAAAGGTATATATCCAGCTGTAGATCCTTTAGATTCGACTTCAACTATGTTACAACCTTTAATTGTGGGTGATGAACATTATAAAACAGCTCAATTAGTTAAAGAAACATTACAACGTTATAAAGAATTACAAGATATTATCGCTATTTTAGGAATTGATGAATTATCTGAAGAAGATCGTTTAGTAGTAGATCGTGCAAGAAAAATTGAACGCTTTTTATCACAACCATTCTTTGTTGCTGAAGTCTTTACCGGTTCACCTGGAAAATATGTTGATTTAGAAAACACAATTAAAGGTTTCAATATGATTTTAGGTGGCGAGTTAGATGATTTGCCCGAACAAGCTTTTTATTTAGTTGGTGATATTAATGAAGCAATCTCTAAAGCAAAAACTTTTAAAAATTAATTAGGGAATTTTTCAATGAGTTTAAATATTCGTGTAATTGCTCCAGATGGATTAATTTGGGATACTACTGCAGATGAAGTAGTTTTACCTAGTCTTACAGGTCAATTAGGTATTCTTACAGGTCACGCTCCTTTAATTACTGCCCTTGAAATTGGAATTCTTCGAATTAAAGTTAATTCATCATGGAAACCAATTATTGTACTCGGAGGTTTTGCTGTCATTAAAAATGATGAAGTCATAGTTTTAATTAGTGGCGTAGAAGAAATTATAAAGCAAGATTACTCTCAAACAAAGGATGTTTTAGATCAAGCAACAAAAATTTTAGAGTTAGCTCAAACAACCAAAGAAAAAATTGATGCTTCACAAAAAGTAAAAATAGCCTCTTCTAAATTACAAGCGTTTCAATTTCTAGAATCTTAACTGGTTGGTATATAGTTTTGTAAAATTTATGAGAGAAAATACTAATCTATTAAAATTTAAATTTTATTCTGTTACGGATGTTCTTAATAATTCATTACGTTCAACTACAGAATTATATTTTAACGAGCATTTTGATGAATTAAGGCAACGTATTTTTCATATTTTGAGTTTTTTATTTTCAGTTACATCTCTCACATTATATAATGTGAAACTAGTAGTTAAAATTTTAGAGGGTCCAGTCTCAACTATACAATTTTTTCAACTATCACCAGGTGAATACTTTGTTTCAACGTTGATAATATCATTTTATGCTGGGATATTATTTTCTACTCCTTTACTATTGAGTCAAACACTTTTTTTTTTTAGACCTGCTTTAACTAAAAATGAAAAAAATATTATTTTAGGTTTATTGTTGAGTTCTATTTTGTTATTTTTAATAGGATTATTCTTTTCCTATTTTATATTGATTCCTGCAGCCCTAAATTTTTTTTATTTTTATGGCTCTGAAGTTGTAGAACCTTTTTGGTCTTTTAGTCAATATTTTAATTTTGTATCTGCTTTATTTTTTAGTACAGGATTAGTATTTCAAGTTCCAATTGTTCAAATAATCCTAAGTTTATGGAAAATAATTGATCCAATAAAAATGTTAAATTATTGGCGTCCGATGATACTTTTGTCGACAATTCTAGGGGCAATATTAACACCATCAGCAGATCCTGTAACACAATTATTATTATCAGGAGCTTTATTTTTTCTATATTTTTTAGGAACTATTACATCCATTAAATTAATGGGAAAAGATGTTATAAGTACATAAAAAGTACATAAAAAAAAAGTATTTTTTTTATTCTTTATTATCAAGCATTATTAGTCAAAAACTTTTTAATTTATCTAATTTCAATATGAAAATTTTGAAAAGAATAATGAAAATTTTTATGATAAGCATTATTTTTATCATTAGTAATCTTACAGTTACAACCCAAATAGCCCACGCTTATCCAGTTTATGCCCAACAGGCGTACACAAACCCGCGTGCAGCAAATGGGCGACTTGCATGTGCAAATTGCCACTTAGCAGAAAAACCTGTTCAAATAGAATCACCAAAAGCGGTATTGCCTAATAAAGTGTTTGAAGCAGCGGTAAAGATTCCTTATGCTAAGGATGCCAAACAAATTCTTGGCAATGGTCAACTGAGTGGATTAAATGTTGGTGCAGTTGTTATATTACCAGAAGGTTTTAAATTGGCACCAAATAATTTAATTTCAAAAGAAATTCAAGAAAAAAATAAAGGGGTATATATTTCTCCTTATAGTTCTAAACAAGATAATATATTAGTTGTTGGACCAATTGCCGGAGATACGCATCAAGAAATTATTTTTCCAATTTTATCACCAGACCCGGCCAGTAATAAGAAAGTTAATTTTTTAAAATATCCAATTTATGTGGGTGCAAATAGAGGCCGTGGTCAAATCTACCCTACAGGTGAAAAAAGTAATAATAATATTGTTACTTCTTCTTTTGAGGGTCAAATTACAGAAATTCAACCTTTAGATAAAGGCGAAACTTCAGTAATTATGATAAATTCTGAGGGTAAAGAAACAAAACAAACTATTCCAAAAGGATTATCATTAATTGTTTCAAAAAAAGATAAGATTAAATTAGATCAACCTTTAACAAAGGATCCGAATGTCGGTGGTTTTGGTCAAACTGATGTAGAAATTGTTTTACAAGATCCAAGTCGAGTAATTGGTTTTATTGTATTTGCTTTTTCTGTTTTATTTACTCAAATCTTTTTTGTAATTAAGAAAAAGCAATTTGAAAAAGTTCAAGCTGCAGAGTTAAAATTTTAGTAGTTTTTTTCTTTTTTTACTAAATTAAAAATAATTTTCTTTTTTTTTTTTAATTTAGTAAAAAAGAAAAACTTGCATTATAATATATAATACATATGTATTAATAATAACTAATTTAATTTTTTAACTTTCTTGAATATCATTATTTTCTTGAATATCATTATGAGGAGTTTTTATTTCATAACTATAGCTATACTCATATTCATCCATCGTAGGTTCGGGCTTACCACGGAATTTTTGTTGGTAAATATGAAATCTATCATTACATTTTTTATTGTCTATGCTTCTATATTTTTTATAATATTTCATGGACATAACAGTAGGGTCCGAAATACAATAAGGTACATCGATTATAACTCTTAATATAAATTTTAATAAAACTTTTAGTAAATTTTGGCCTTTTAATGCTGGTGGGATAAATAATGCCTCTCCATTTTTAATTTCACTATTATTCCAAAAGCTTAAAAAATCTCCTAACCCCATTGATACAATTTTAGTTTTACTAGCAATCTCAAATAATAATTTATCGGAATCAGAAAGGTTGTAAGTTTCAAGATCTTGCTCGTAAATAAGATTAGCGATAAAATCAAAACATTGATAATTATCATAATGTGGTAGTAAAGTTGTACGAGATCTTAAGAATCTATACCTAGTTATACGATCTATAAATTCCTCTGTTTGTGTTTTAGGAAGATTAGATCGATTAAGGAAAGTAATTGAATCATCCATATAATCTAAATTTGTTAGAGGATAATCTTTAGCGTTAAGCGAATTTTCAACAACTCTTACTTTTTTGAAAGGCTCTAGTATATCTTCAAGTACTGTTAATAACAAATCTTGAGCATCCTCTAAACTAGAAAAAACGGGAATAATGTTTTTGCTTAATAATTCATCTGTATTCTTATAAGCTAAATCTTCAAGCTCTAAAAATCGTAATTCTTTTTTTTCATCATTCCAAATATCCTCTAAGGTAAGATTCTTAAAATTACTTACTTGCTCCTTAAATGTTTTATTAAAATTGTTTTGGTTTCTTGGATCTGTAAGATATGGTTCTGTATTTGTGAATATTGTATTATCAATAAATGTATACTCATACTCATACCTACTTATATAATAACGTATCAAAGTTTTATTCCCAAATTCATCTTCAACTACTTCTTGACGCAGTCTGGATCTTTTTTTCTGCCACCATTTCATCTGGGGTTAAACGTTCTACGAAGTATCTTCCAGATACCGTGGTGATAAAATTAATTCTTCTAAAGTGAGTTCAGGAATACCATCGTATGGACCTTCAGATTCGAGTGTATGCTCAAGTATAAATGGTCGATTGCCTGGCCTACCCTCAGCAAAACCCTTCTTATTCAGGTCTGCATCAGTCCGCATTTGAAATGTCCCTGCTCGAGCAGACATTGATTTTGAATATACTGAATTTGATAAGTCGTCAAAATTATTGATTGGAATCGCAACTGTAACTTCCTTTCCATCTACTTCAATAGGTTTAGCAAGAAAATAAACTTTAATTTCATTTAATTGTTTTTGAACTTTATTATCAATTTTAGTCTGAGCTGCCTTATTTTGATATTTTTTTATACATCTCATCAATATGGCTTTCTTCTTTATCCGTAAGATCATTAAATGTATTATTATCACTTTCATGAAAATTGTCATTATCAATAGTAGAGTGTGAAATTGGAAAAATTAACTTGTGTAATTCCGGAAGTGAAAAATTTATATTTATAGTCATAGTATTTAATAGTTATTAATTAGTAATTTTTTGCAAATTAAATTTTTAACAGCTTTATAGTTTTATCTATCTTTTTAGGTATTTAGATCTTTAAAGAAATTTATTTATTTCTAAATATATTTCTTTAAAGATATAGTATCAAGAGTTTAATGTCAATTTCAGTAAAATTAAAAAACGGGAAATGTTAAAGCATCAGGATAAAAACGATTAGCTTCAATAATAAAACCAGCAGTAAATGTCATCCAAGCTACGAACAAAACAGGTGCAGTAGAAAGATATTTTAAAAAATTTTCCATAATATTTTATACCTTTATATTATAATATAAATTGAATTTTTAATTTAAGACTTTAATGATGAGTTATCGCGGAGAAACGGTAATTTCTGAATCAGAGGCTAAAAAATTTCCGCTAGTAAATTCTTGCCAAGCTGAAATTGGCCAAATAAAACCTGAGGACATAATTTTTAATGCTAAAGGTACATCAATTATAATTTCTTTTTCAATTGGATTTGAAGTATTACTTATTGTAGCTAAATAACTACGACCAACCCAACCTATCCAACCACTAATGTATAAGAACATCATTCCTGGAATTATAAATTCAACCGCATGATCCCATCTTCCATCTGTTATAAGATGTGGTAAACCTTCTTTTCCACATAATAGCTCGGAATTGGAATAACGGTTAAATCTTTGTTTAGTTCTATTAATTTGTTGTTCTAAAGCTAGTGCTGGAGGAGAACCAGCTTCATATTTTTGAATTCTTGATTCTAGTTTTCTTACACTTATTTCTAGTCGTTTATTAAAAGGGGATGATTCACTACATTTTGTTAAGCCTGCGACATCTGCAAATGCACTTAGAGGTATACTAAAAGTTAGAAAAAAGATTAATAATGATTTCTTCAAATTCAACATTAATTATAGAAACGATCAAAAACTAGAGGTTTTAATAAAAAATAAATTTTTCATATTAAATCGTAATTTGATATAACATAAAAATAGTAATATATAATAGTATATATTATAATTTATTTATTTGTATCTTTTTTGCATTTTAATAAAAGAATTTTAACTTATCGACGATCAGTATAGCGTTGGGAACCTATTTTTTCTAGTTTTTGATTACGACGAAGTGGTCTAGTAACCAATTCTAAAACTTCAATAGCATTTGTAAAGCCATGGATTTGAGCAAATGTAAATTCGACCGACCATTTTGTATTTATACCTCTTGCTTCCAATGGGTTGGCATGTGCCATACCAGTAATAACTAAATCAGGTTTCATGTCACGAATTCTATCAACTTGATTATAATTATCAGGTTTTTCAATAATTATAGGGATTGGAATGTTTTTTTCCTTGCAAGTTTTTTGTAATAATTGTAATTCTGCCCCTTGATATCTTTTATCCATATAAGGTATACCAATTTCAAACACAATCATTCCTGATCTTATTAAAAAACGTGCTAATGAAATTTCTAATAAGTTATCTCCCATAAAGAAAACACTTTTGCCATCAATTAAACTGACATAATATTTTAATTTTTCCCAGATTTCCTCTTCCCTTTGTTCTAAACCTTTAGATTGAATCCCAAAAACCGTACAAATTTTTTCTAACCAAGCTCTCGTTCCATCGGGTCCAATAGGAAAAGGGGCACCAATTAATTTACATTTTCTTCTTCTCATTAATGTTGTTGCAGTTCTACTCAAATAGGGATTTACACCACAAACATAATTTCCTTCATTAATTAGTGGTAATTCGGTATAACGTTTTGAGGGTAGCCAACCTGAAACTCGCACACCTTGTTTTTTTAATTCTAAAGTAAGTTGGTTAACAACAGGATCTGGAACCGATCCAAATAAGATAAGAGGTAAATGCTCACTATATTTATCATCAGCTGGAATTATGTTTTCTACGAGATTACCTAATTGTTTTAGATTTGGGCGTTGTGCTAAAGCAGCTAATACAGTATCTTCACCTTGTGTAAAAGCATAATCAAGTCCATTTGCTCTTGCTACTACAATGGGTAAATTTATTTCTGTTTCTAACTTTGGTGCAATCCCTTCCAAATCCATTTTTATTATTTCTGTTGTACATGTACCAATCCAAAAAATTACACTTGGATTTCTATCCCGTTTTACTTGTAAACATAAACGTTTTAATTCTTCATAATCACTTAATTGGGCCGATATATCGCCTTCCTCTAATTCTGCCATAGCATAACGTGGTTCTGCAAAAATCATTACCCCTAAAGCATTTTGTAAAAAGTAACCACAAGTTTTTGTCCCAATTACTAAAAAAAAACTATCTTCAATTTTTTGATATAGCCAAGCTACACAACTAATTGGGCAAAATGTATGATAATTTCCTGTTTCACATTCAAAATTTATTTTTTCATTCAAATCTTCATTATCCACATGTTTAGTAAGAGTCATATAAATCCTTTTAATAAAAAATTAAAAATCTATTATTTTAAACTAAATTGAAAATACTTCACTTAAATCATTTTCCAGAGTATCAAATTCTAATGTTGCTTCATTCTTTTGAGTAGGATTTAAATAAAAATCAGAAAGTAAACTAAACAATTCACGATCTGCAGCTTCCTTTGGAACAACACCTTCAGGATTGGCAATAAGTTGGTCTGCTACATTTAAGTAGTACTCACAAATATAATATAAAGAACTATCAAATTCAGTCATTTCAAAAAGAGTTTTTCCTTTCACTCGTGAAACCCTGATATCCTCAATAAGCGGTAAAACTTCTAAAACAGGCATTGGTACAGCATCGATATATTTATCAATTAAATCTCTAGTAGCTGTTCTATTACCTATAAGTCCCGCCAACCTTAAGGCATGTGTTCTCGCTTTTTCTCTCACAGAGGCAGCAATTCTATTAGCGGCAAATAGAGCGTCAAAGCCATTATCTGTAACAATTAAACAGTAATCTGCATAATTTAATGGTGCCGCAAAACCACCGCAAACTACATCTCCTAAAACATCAAACAAAATAACATCATATTCATCAAAAGCATTTAATTCCTTTAGAAGTTTTACAGTTTCACCAACAACATATCCACCACAACCAGCTCCAGCAGGAGGACCACCTGCTTCAACACAATCTACACCTCCATAACCTTGATAAATAACGTCTTCTGGCCAAATATCCTCGTAATGATAATCTTTAGATTGTAATGTATCAATAATTGTAGGAATCAAAAAGCCAGTTAATGTAAATGTACTATCATGCTTCGGATCACAACCAATTTGTAAAACACGTTTACCTCGTCGAGAAAGAGCAACAGAAATATTACAACTTGTTGTTGATTTACCTATACCACCTTTACCATAAACAGCTAGTTTCATATATAACTCCTGATTTTTTTTGTATTAACTAACTAAATTTAAATATTAAATTAGTTGCTCTTAAGAGATATTAATTTGTATTAATGCTATAGATATAGTTTATACTCTATTATTAAATAAATAAAAGTATATTATACTTTATATTATAATCTATATTTGAAATATATTTTTAACTATAAATTATTTATATTATACCTGTTTTTTAATTTGGTTTAAACTTTTAAGTTTTAATCATCGAAACTGTTTAAAAAATTTTTTGTTTGTTCAATAAATGAATTATAATATAATCAAAAGGAGGATTATAAAATGTTATTTGATAATTATTGTAACTTTTTTAATAATATTCTGTTTCTTTGTATATTTCTTTCTACAATTTGCTATTGGTTTAGTTTAGGAATCAAAGATGTAAAATTTTTTGACAATTTAGCAAAAATTACTTCGCGTTTCGCGACTTTGAGTCTTTTTATTTTTCTATTAATTCGTTGGGTTAATTATGGTTACTTTCCTTTAAGTAATTTATATGAATCATTATTATTCTTATCTTGTATACTTTTATTTATATACCAAGTTTTCGAATATAAAACTCAAAGTGCAGTATTTGGATGTATTGTTTTACCAATCGTTTTATTTATGAATGGTTTTGCCGAGTTAACATTGCCACTTGAAATGCAAAAAGCAAGTGCATTAGTTCCTGCATTACAATCAAATTGGCTAATGATGCATGTTAGTTTAATGATGTTAAGTTATGCTATGTTAATTTTTGGTTCGGCTTTTTCAATCGTTTATTTAGGGGCAGATTTTATTGTTAAATATTTTATACATACGGCAGCTGAAAGATACTATAAATATCAAGAATATCTAAGAAAAACCCTAAATCTAACTCGGGAGCAATACTTAGTACTTTCTTCAACTAAATCACCTTTCGCATCTCCTTATATAATGAATTTGGATGCCATTTACCATAAGGAAGAAACCATTATTATTGATGCTCGTAGAAAATTTTTATCTAATTTAGATAATTGGAGTTATCGAGCTATAAGTTTAGGATTTCCCTTTTTAACAATCGGTATAATAGCTGGCGCTGTTTGGGCAAATGAAGCTTGGGGATCTTATTGGAGTTGGGATCCTAAAGAAACGTGGGCTTTGATTACTTGGCTAATTTTCGCCGCGTACTTACATGTACGATTAATAGTAGGTTGGACTGGTAAAGAACCAGCTATTTTAGCAAGTGCTGGATTCTTTGTTGTTTGGATTTGTTATCTAGGAGTTAACTTTTTAGGACAAGGTCTACATAGTTATGGTTGGTTTAGTTAAAATTAAAATATTAAAATAATCAACCAAATTAAAATTATTAATTTACTAACTATAAAAATGAATTATTATTATAGGCAAAATGTTTAAATGAAAAAATTTTGTAAATAAATAATCAAAATAAGTTCTTATTTTTCGTTATTAAACTATAGAAGTATTATATCTAAAAATTTTCTAGTTAACTTCTATAGTTTTCTCTTCTCAAGATCAGACCTTATTTTTACGTGTATATTTTACGAACGGAGAGACTTGAACTCTCACAAGAAACCTTACTAGAACCTAAATCTAGCGCGTCTGCCAATTCCGCCACGTTCGTTTTTTTAAAAATAAAAATTAAAAAAAATGCTCTTGAATAAAAAATATAAAAACTCAAGAGCATTTTTTTTTAATTTTTATTTTTTAAGATCATTATCAATGTTATTGTCACTATTATCATTAGTGATTTTATCTACATCATCGTTTAAGTTTTTATCTTCTGGTTCTTTCTTTTTGGCATCAAAAAGAAACTTTGACTTTTTATTAATTATTGATTTCCCTAAAGATAAAGCACGTTTAGCCATTTTTGATCCTTTAGCCTTCCATTTCGCTAATCTAGTTTTTGTTTTAGATTTCGAAACCTTTTTTTTAGGAGTTGCCATATTTATTCCTCTTTATGTTTATAATTTTATAATTTTATAATTTTTAATTTATTATTTTTTATACTCATTATTTTTTTTCCTTGGTTTTATTTTTAAATTCACTCCAAACTACAGCAAATTAATTAATTAATAATAATTATAATTAATAGAATATCATAATTATTATTATTATTTGTCATAAAATAGTTTTCTGTTAAATTAAATAATATTTAATTTAACGGGAAGCTATTTTATTATATTGTTGTAAGGCTACTCTACCAATATTATATATTGCCCACGATGCTGCTGCTATCACAGGAAAAAAAACAAATAGAAGACGTACATCCATACTAATGCTCCTAATAAAAAATTTAATAAATTCAATCTAAAGAAAAAAAATGAATACTTCTCTAATATAATAATCTTCCTATTATTAGTATATATTATTATTAATACATTAGATAAGATTACTTTTTACGATATAGAAAAAATTTATTACTAATTAATGTCAATTTAATATTAACTTTCTTAAACTCTGTTTATAATTTAACACCATTTTCTAACTCCAACTCCAACTCCAACTAAAGTATTACCCAGATTAGTAACCACTTTTATTATCTATTATATATCAAATCTATCCCCTTTGTCAAGTAGAAAAAAAGTATACAAAAAAATAATACCTAAAATTAATTTTTAAATAAGCATTAAATATAAAATAATATATATATATTATTTTATTTTAATATACAAGAGTCTCATAAATATCTTAGTATTATATTATAAAATTATAGTTTATATAATATATTAGTATATTATATTACTATTATATTATATAATATGAAATATTTTCCATTTAGTTTAGAGCAATTAAAAATTCTTCAAGTAATAAAAAATGAAATCACACTAAAGGAAGCAGCAAAAAAATTATACCTTTCACAACCAGCTCTTAGCTTACAGATTCAAAATTTAGAATCTAAAATTAATTCAACCATTTTAGATCGAAACCAAAAACAAATATGTTTTACTATTACTGGAGAATTAATATTAGATTACGCAGAAAGAATTTTACGGTTATGCGAAGAAGCTGATAAAGCGCTGGCATATTTAAAAAATTTAAAAAGTATTAGTTTAACTATTGGCTGCAATGAAACATTAGGTACATATGTATTACCAAAAATTATTAACGTATTTTGGAAGCGTTATCCTTCTGCTCGAATAAAATTAGAAATTGATTCGACTAATTCTATATCTTGGAATATAATTCACGGTAGAGTAGATATAGGAATTGTTGTGGAAGAAGAAATACCAAATGATTTGTATAAATTCCTCTATAGTAAAGTTTATTTTAAAGAAGAAATAATCTTAATTTTATCAAAATCTCATGACTTACAAGACGTAGATAATATAACTATAGAAAATTTATATAGCTTGGATTATATTGCTTTAAAATCTTATTCTTTAGGAAGAAAACTTATTGATCATGTTTTAAAAAAATTTAATATTGACAGTGATCGATTAAAAATAAAATTTGAATTGAATTCTATTGAAGCAATTAAAAGAGCGGTTCAGGCTGGTTTAGGAGTTTCCTTTGTATCAATTCTTACAGTTAAAGATGAACTTTATTCGAAAAGGCTTCATTCAATAACAATTAATCATATAAAAATGAACAAACGATTAACAATAATTGTCAATCCTAAAATTTATCAACCGCCCTTATCCATAAAATTTTATAAACATTGTTTTAATATTTTAAAAACTAATTCATATATTGAATTTCTAAATTTAAGAAACTAATGGTTTTTGAACACCTAAATTTTTTAGATGTTCAAAAAATATAAATTAATAATCTAAATTAAGAAGTATAAGATAAGCAAAACTAACGCCTCCAAATGACCCAACAAAAAACCCAGAAGTAAATTGGTTCCAATTTTTCCCATTTAATAAGTCATTTCTATTAACTATATCTGAGTCTTGGAATGTTACTTTTCCATACATAGCTAAACAAACCGTTAATAGGGTAACTAGACCAACCGAAGATAAAAATCCTATTAATAGGGAAAGCTCAGAATTGCGTAATGGTCCTAATTTTTCAAAAGGACCTAATAATAGGTAACCATGTGCCATGCCAATTTCTAAACCTCTTAAAAGAGGTGATAACCCTTTTCTATAAGCAGGTAAACTACTTAAGTAAGCTTTTGTTGCTGCGGATGATGTAACTGGTGTTGATAAATGCCCAACTGAAGGATCATCATTGTACGATTTAATAAAACTTGTCATAAGTATTTTATAAAAAAAATTATTATGTAAAAATATTTATAGCTTTTTAAAAGAGAATAATTTAAGATTGCACAATATAAGAAAATTAGTATAATAAATAAGTGATTTAAGCCAATTAAATTAGTGTATTTTTTGCTTTAGATATATAATAGTATATTATATCATTTTTTATAATTTTTAGCGAAGGAATAAAAATGAGTGTTCTTATTGATTATATTTTATTATTAGGTGTTGCTTTTGTACTTGCATCAGGGTTATTTTTAGGTTTAAAAGGAATTAAATTAATTTAATTCCTTTTAAACTCCGTTAATTTTTATTTAAATTAAATATAGAACTATAGTCTAATCAGTGATAAATCGAATAACATAAAAAAATAAATATGAGTAGTGATAAAATTAATAACTTATTAAAACGTGATATCGTCGTAGGTTCACGGCGCTTTAGCAATTATTTTTGGACATTTGTTTTGTTTTTCGGAGGATTAGGATTTTTATTGGCGGGTATTTCAAGTTATTTTCAAACAAATTTATTATTTTTTATTAATTCCACAGAGTTATCATTTTTGCCACAAGGACTTATTATGACATTTTATGGGGTTGTTGCAATAAGTTTAAGTATCTATATTGGTCTTACAATTTTTTGGGATATAGGTAGTGGCTATAATGAGTTTGATAAACAAAATGAGTTAATTAGAATAGTAAGACGTGGATTTCCAGGAAAAAATCGACAGATATTATTAATATATCCATTTAAAAACATTAGAAGTATTAAATTAAATATCCAAGATGGTATTAACCCTAAACGTGTTATCTATTTATGTACTAAAGATCAACGAGAAATTCCATTAACACCTGTTGAGCAGCCACGTTCTCTCGAAATTTTAGAAAATGAAGCCTCTGAACTAGCACGGTTTTTAAATATTAATTTAGAAGGGCTTTAATTTATCCAAATAAGTAAAATTCAAATAGATAATATTTAATCGTAAACTACTATTTTTTATCTTTTCTTTAGAATAAAACTAATAAATAGGATTAAATTATATTATAGTAGGTTATAGATGCGGGCATAGTTTAGTGGTAAAACCATAGCCTTCCAAGCTATTGATGCGAGTTCGATTCTCGCTGCCCGCTAGCATTATAGTACTTTAGTTCAAAAAAAATTTTCACTAGGAATGAGAAATAATTTTGTTATACTTATAAACAACAGAAGTGTAATATATTTTTGTAAAATGGAGAAAATGTTAAAATGTCTGGTGGTTCAACAGGGGAACGTCCTTTTTCTGATATAATAACAAGTGTACGCTATTGGATTATTCATAGTATTACAATTCCTTCTTTGTTTATTTCTGGTTGGTTATTTATAAGCACTGGTTTAGCTTATGATGTTTTTGGAACGCCAAGACCTAATGAATATTTCACGCAAGATAGACAACAAGTTCCATTAGTAAATGATAGATTTAGTGCTAAAGAAGAATTAGAAGATTTAACAAGAGGTTTATAAATATATAGAATTAGGAGAAAAACGTGACTAAAAATACAAATCAACCTGTAGCTTACCCTATTTTTACTTTTCGTTGGCTTGCTATCCATGGTTTAGCTGTACCAACGATCTTTTTTTTAGGTGCAATTACTTCAATGCAATTTATTCAACGATAGGAGTTTACTCAATGACAGGTCCAAATCCTAATAAGCAGGAAGTTGAAATAAGTCGTACCTCTCTATACTGGGGTTTACTATTATTTTTTATATTAGCAGTACTTTTCTCTAGTTATTTCTTTAATTAAAGAAATTTTTTTATTCTTAGATAGAGTTTTTATAAGTTTTTAGAAGGTTAAGAAAAGATATAGGAGCTAATAATATTATGGTAGGAACAGGAAGAGTACCACTTTGGTTAGTTGCATTCGTTGGTGGTCTAGGAGTTATCGTCGTTGTCGGCACTTTTATTTTTGGTTCTTATTCTGGTTTAGGTTCTTCACTTTAACGAGCAGTTGCAATGGGTTTATTATTTATTTACATTGAAAAAGATACAATTGAATAACTTTCTAAATCTCCAAACCTCGATCTCTATATAGAGATCGAGGTTTGGAGATTTAGAAAGTTATTCAATTGTATCTTTTTCAATGTAAATAAATAATAAACCCATTGCAACTGCTGGAAAAACTAGACCAACTAAAGGTACTAGAATTGAAGGTAAATAGTTAATTAACATAATATTTTATTAAAAATTAAAAAAATTTTGTAGTAAATGTTACTAACAGATAATTTTGAAATTATATTCGAAATATAAAGATGAATTCAAAAAAAAGTGAAAAGTTTTCTAATTGTCTTAACGCAATGCAAAAATTTGCAGAAACGTATGCAAAACAAACTAATACATTCTTTTACTCGGACCCTTCGATAACTTCTGTAGTTCTTATAGGATTAGCTACTTATAAGGATAAATATGGAGTTCCATTATGTCCATGTAGAAATTATAATAATGAAAAAGCTGAAGTTGAACTAAATTATTGGATTTGTCCCTGTGTATCAATGCGGGAAAGAAAGGAATGTCATTGTAAATTATTTCTACAACCTGATGAATCTAGCGCATTACAAACTCAAGAAATTAGTTTAGCTACTATTTATAAAAATTTATAACTCAACTTTTTTTTGCTATAAAAATAACAAGTGGACCTGCCACAAGAATTAATGCTGCAGTAACCATTTGACCAAGAATTTGCCAATTCACCATGCGATTATTTTCCTCAAATTATCTAGGTATTTTTAGTCTATACTAAATTAGAATTTATTTTTAATTAATATAATAAAAAATTTATTTAAGATCGCAAAAAGGAAAATTTCTTTTATTAATACCTTTATTATAATGCAAACGACTTTATTCTACTGACTTGGAAAGATAAAATAAAAGTTTTTATTTGTTACCCAAAATTCTACTGATTAATAAAACTTTTTGATCAACCTTTGATAGTGAAACTTAAAACTATTGACTAAATTTGATGTGAATTTACTATTTTATATTAAAAAATAATTTTTATTAAGGAGTTACATATATATATGAAAGCACAAACAAAAAACTTACAAAATTTATCTTTAGAAAAAAATTTAAACTTAAAACAAGTTTATTTAGATACACAAATAAAAAATATTATTGATATATTAAACGATGAATTAGTTGGGTTAATACCAGTTAAAACAAGGATTCAAGAAATTTCAGCATTATTAGTTATAGATAAATTACGAGAAAATTTAGGATTTACAACAGGGAATCCAGGATTACATATGTCTTTTACAGGGAGTCCCGGAACTGGTAAAACTACTGTAGCTACACGTATGGCTGATATTCTTTTTAAATTAGGCCATTCGAAAAAAGGTCATTTATTAACAGTAACCCGAGATGATTTAGTTGGCCAATATATTGGTCATACTGCACCAAAAACTAAAGAAGTCTTAAAAAAAGCAATGGGAGGTCTTTTATTTATTGACGAGGCTTATTATTTATATAAACCAGATAATGAAAGAGACTATGGTGCTGAAGCAATTGAAATTCTTTTACAAGTTATGGAAAATCAACGTGATGCTTTAGTAATTATTTTTGCTGGTTACAAAGAACGTATGGAACAATTTTATGCTTCTAATCCAGGTTTATCATCTCGAATAGCAAATCATGTTGATTTCCCAGACTATTCATCAGAAGAATTACTTATAATTGGGAAAATGATGTTAGAAGAGCAACAATATCAATTTTCTCCAACAGCAGAACCTGTATTTTTGGATTATATTTTAAAACGTCGTGAGCAGCCTTTATTTGCAAATGCTAGAAGTATTAGAAATGCTTTAGATAGAGCTAGAATGAGACAAGCAAACCGTAACTTTGAGAGTGGTGGCCGTATACTTACTAAAG